AAAATTTTAAATTTAATTAAGGTTATGGGTAAAGTTTATGATTGGTTTGAAGAAAGGTTAGAAATTCAATCAATTGCTGATGATATTACAAGTAAATACGTACCCCCCCATGTTAATATTTTTTATTGTTTTGGTGGTATTGTTTTTACTTGTTTTTTAGTTCAAGTAGCTACAGGATTTGCTATGACATTTTATTATAGACCAAGTATTAGCGAAGCCTTTGCATCAGTGGAATATATTATGACCGAAGTTAATTTTGGTTGGTTAATACGATCTATTCACCGATGGTCTGCAAGTATGATGGTTCTTATGCTAATTTTACATGTTTTTCGTGTATATCTAACAGGGGGATTCAAAAAACCACGTGAATTAACATGGGTTACAGGAGTAACTTTAGCAGTCACTACAGTATCTTTTGGTGTAACTGGTTATTCACTACCTTGGGATCAGGTAGGGTTTTGGGCCTGCAAAATTGTAACTGGAGTACCTGAAGCTGTTCCTATTATTGGTCCACCTATAGTTCAATTATTACGAGGAGGAGTAAGCGTAGGTCAAAATACTCTAACGCGGTTTTATAGTGCCCACACTTTTGTTTTACCGCTTGTCGCAGCTGCCTTAATGATTACTCATTTTTTAATGATAAGAAAACAAGGCATCTCAGGTCCCTTATAATTATTATCACTAATAATAGTTATATTGATTTTGGTTCTGAGATAAATAAAGAGCCTATAAAATAAATGGAATTTTAACTTGTATTATTAATACTAATATGAAATAGGAGAAATTATGTCAATATTAAAAAAACCAGATTTAACCGATCCAAAATTACGAGCAAAATTAGCTAAAGGAATGGGACATAACTACTATGGTGAGCCTGCATGGCCGAATGATATTTTTTACATGTTTCCTATCTGTATTTTAGGAACTTTCGTAATAGTGATTGGCTTAGCCGTTATGGAACCTTCGGCTATAGGAGAAAAGGCTAATCCTTTTGCAACGCCTTTAGAAATTTTACCTGAATGGTACTTTTTTCCAACTTTTAATCTATTAAGAGTATTACCTAATAAACTACTAGGTGTTTTAGCGATGGCTTCTGTACCTGCTGGGCTTATAACAGTTCCATTTATTGAAAACGTGAATAAATTTCAAAATCCATTCCGTAGACCAGTTGCTTCAACTATATTTTTGATTGGGACCTTTGTAGCTATTTGGTTAGGTATTGGAGCTTGCTTACCAATAAATAAAGCATTAACATTAGGCTTATTTTAATATTATAAAATACACTTGTATATTATATTTTGACTTTTTTTCAAAATATAATGTATAATTACTATTAATTGATGTTACATAGTTAAATTTAAGTATTAATTAAGGATATTTTATGGACATAATTAGTTTAGGTTGGGCTACTATAATGATGATATTTACATTCTCTCTTTCTTTAGTTGTTTGGGGTCGTAACGGATTTTAAATTTAAGATAATATAATAAATATAAAGTTTAATCATAAGGATTGAAGAATTTATGGGTGAAGAAATTTTATCAATTAGTCTTTTATGTTTTAGTATGGTACTCATCGGTTTATCTCTTGGATTTTTATTATTAAAAGTTCAAGGAGAGTAAAAAAAAATAATAAATAAATTATTATATATACCAATGTTTATTAATGTTTTAATCAATTGATATTAATATAACCTTTATGAAATTTTTTAGTATAATATCAATAATAGTTAACTTTTTTCTGGTTCTTATTATATTAATCAGGAGTCCAAATGAACAAAGTTTGCAAGAAAATCTAGATCCTTTTAAAATCTTTGAAAGTTCTAGTAAAGCTGAAAATTCAATTGATAATCTAATTAAAATCTTAACAATTATATATTTTAGTATAGCTCTTGCTTATAATATTAAAAATTATCTTTAACGATTGATTTTTGGATATTATATTTTAAAGATGTATAAACTTTTTGTCTTTTAAAATTATAATATATAATTTTATTTATATATAGGTCAAAATATAGGTGAAAATAAGGGGCTGTAATGGTTTTGACATTTATAATTAGTGTTAATTAATAAGCAGATTTAACTATTAAGATAGTAAATAATTGCAAATAACATTATTATTTTTAATAAAAACCAAGTTTTTGTATAAAATTCTTTAGTTTTATTATCAATTACTGATATAATTCTTAATTGAAAGAGGTAAAAAATTATATTTTCCTAAAACTTAGTAAAGCTTTAGATTGATTTTAATATTGAAATGAGCTTAAATCATGAGAGAAAAGATGAAAAACCTTTTTTTTTTATTTAAAAAAACTAACTACTCGGAGTTATTATTATTCATAGCAATAATAATAACTAAATCTGTGATTTTATTATCTAATTAGACATTTATTTAAAATGGACGTGGGTTCAAATCCCACCAGCTCCTTATATTATGGCACGATTATAATATAATGCATTTGTGGCCGAGTGGTTGAAGGCAACGGACTCATAATCCGTCTTCTTTTTAGAACAACGCTGGTTCGAACCCAGCCAGATGCAATTTATTTAGTATTAAATCTTTGTTTTAAACGACTTCCTTTTGTTGTAGTTGTTTTACGTAAATAATAAAGCTTAGATCTTCTTACACGGGCAGATTTTATTATCTCAACTGATTCAAACTTTGGAGAATGAATTAAGAATTTTCTTTCTATACCAATACCTTGAAATATTTTTCGAACTGAGATTGTTAAATTAATTCCGCTATTGGTTTTTGCTAGAATAATACCTTGATAATATTGAATTCTTTCTTTATTCCCTTCTTTAATTAATACTCCTATTTTTACAGTATCGCCAACAAATACTTTTGGTATATTCTTTTTAATATAAGTTTGCTCTACAAGAGCTAAAATTTTTTTTTTTGACAAAGATAGAACTTTCTCTTTTAAGTTTAAATTTAAATTTTTCATTCGTTTTTATTGTAACATAAATATTTTTTTACTTTATATATAAATTGATAATATCATATTGTCATCTAAAAGATAACCTTTAGATGAAAGTTATAAAAAAATTGAAGTTTACAAATTTTTTAAATCTAGTATATATTATTTTTATAAAACCCTTATAAAAAATAACAGTTTTTCACTTATAAATTTATAAATCATATTATTTTTACGTTATAAAATGGCTCATAAGAAAGGTGCAGGAAGTACGAAAAATGGACGAGATTCTAAATCTAAACGACTTGGAGTAAAATGTTTTCATGGTCATCAAGTTCGAGCTGGTAATATTTTAATAAGACAACGTGGATTAAAATTTAAACCAGGTCAAAATGTAGGTATTGGAAGAGATTATACTCTATATGCGCTTAAAGAAGGTCTAGTTTTTTTTAAAAAAACAACTAAGGATACCTCTATTTCAGTTTTTGATTAAAGTATTTTTATAATGATATTCGCTAAAAATATGTTATAATAACCTTAGATTTTATTTTCTTACATCAATAAACCCTCATATTTTACCTGTTTTAATTATTAGATATTTCTAGAAGTATAGGAAAAGCAAACATATAGATGGATTTACATCTATAATATTTCAAGAAAATTTATCCTTTTATTCATTAAATTAAAAAAGAAAGAAAAATAAAATTATGACACCTTCTCTATCAAACTTTTTATATAGCTTAATTGCCGGTGGACTTATAGTAGTTTTACCTATTACGATTGCATTATCTTTTGTAAGTAAAAAAGATGCTATAACTCGTGTACCTCCAAAAAAATAAAACTTTAAAAATATAGGATCTTATTTACGTTAATAATATTTCACGTTATCTTGATATTTCATTTTTAGAAATGAGTCTTGATAAACTCTGATTTAAAATCTATAATTTTGATGAAATAAATATCATAGTTTTATATAAGGGCTTGTCTTATTAAGTTTAATTTTATCCTAAATAAATAATAACTGTATATTTAATACTTTGTTAAATAATTTTTTAAGACTTAAAGATTTATGATAAATATAGTCTTTGGAGCAAACTTTCTTCTAGGCTTAATAACAATTATTGGTGTCTTACTTTTATATTTTTTAAGAATTATAAGACCAGAACTTTGTCGTGATGAAGATATTTTTTTTACAACATTAGGGTTAATTTATGGTTCTATTTTAATTATTCACGGATGGCGACTTGACCCTATACTTCTTTTTAGTCAAGTTCTTTTAGTTAGTGTAGTACTTGTTGCTGGATGGGAAAATATAAGACTTAGAGGTTTAATAGCAAAAAAGATTAAGGAACAATTAGAATTACCAGACTTTTATCTTAATTAAGATAAATAAAAAAGAAGGTAACTTTTGTTTTTTTGTTTCAATAAGATAATAAAATATTTTACAATTTTAATTTAATATGTTCAAAAAATTTTTTATAACCTTCACTATAGTATCTCTAATAAGTTTAACTAATTTATCAGTTTTAGCTATTGAACTAGATGAAGCGACAAGAACAATTCCTGTAACTAATGATGGAAAAACAACCGTATTAACACCTGAGCAAGTTAAGCGAGGAAAACGATTATTTAATTCTAGTTGTGGACAATGTCATGTCGGTGGTGTTACAAAAACAAATCCTAATTTAGGACTTGATCCAGAAGCTCTAAATTTAGCCACACCAGCTCGTAATAATATTAATGCCTTGGTAGATTATATGAAAAACCCAACAACCTATGATGGTTTAGAATCAATTGCTGAAATTCATCCAAGTATTAAAAGTGCCAATATTTTTACGCGAATGAGATCTTTAGATGAGAACGATTTAATAGATATTGCCGGACACATACTATTGCAACCCAAAATTGTTTCTGAAAAATGGGGAGGGGGCAAAATTTATTATTAATTAATATTATAAAATAGCAAAGATTTTTAATCTCTTATTCGACGTTAAAAAAATAATAGATTTTTATTTTGTTAAATTAAAAGATACTTTAAGCGAGAATTATTAATGAAAAATTTTTTTCTTGGTTTGTTTATTCCTTATATAACTGTAATTCTTTTTTGCACTCCGGTTCAAGCTGTTGATATTCAAGCTGTTGATATTAATCATGGAGAAAATGTTTTTACTGCTAATTGTTCGGCATGTCATGCTGGCGGTAACAATGTTATAATGCCTGAAAAAACTTTACAAAAGGGCGCTTTATCGACAAATCAGATGAATAGCCCTGGTGCAATAACTTATCAGGTTACTAATGGAAAAAATGCTATGCCGGCTTTTGGTGGTCGTTTATCTGATGATGATATTAAGGATGTCGCTGGTTTTGTTTTATCGAAATCTGAAAGGGATTGGGACTAATTCATATCATAATTACTAGAACTATTTTTCTTAATAGCTATTTACTCAATAGCTATTTATTTAACTTTGGTTTCTAATTTTTAATATCAATTTAAAAATTAGGTACCAAATATCTTTAAAAATATTTTCACTTTTAAAAATTTTCTACTTTAATTTTAATAAGATGAGTAAAAAAATATTGTATCAAGAAGAAGCCAGACAAGCATTAGAAAAAGGAATGAGAGTACTCGTTGAAGCAGTTTCAGTTACTTTAGGTCCAAAGGGAAGAAACGTTGTTTTGGATAAAAAGCATGGGTCTCCTCAAATTATTAATGATGGTGTAAGCATAGCTAAAGAAATTGAATTAAAGGATAATATATCAAATACAGGTATATCTTTAATTAGACAAGCCGCTTCTAAAACAAATGATGTGGCGGGCGATGGGACAACTACAGCTACTGTTTTAGCTTATGCTATTGTTAAAAAGGGAATGAAAAATGTAGCTGCGGGTTCAAATCCAATTTCCTTAAAGTTTGGTTTAGAAAAAGCTACAAAATATTTAATAAATCAAATTTTAGAATATGCTCGTCCTATTGAGGATAATATGGCAATAGAACAAGTAGCAACAATATCATCTGGGAATGATAAAGAAATTGGCTCAATGATAACAAAAGCTCTTAAAACTGTAGGACGTGAAGGAATTATTTCCTTAGAAGAAAGTAATAATACTTCTATTGAATTGTCCATAACGGAAGGTATGAAATTAGAAAAAGGCTTTATTTCTCCATATTTTATAACAAATTCGGAAAAAGGAGAAGTTGAGTATGAAAATCCTTTTATTTTAATTACTAATAAAAAGCTTACTTTAGTCCAACAAGATTTAATTCCTATTCTAGAAAAAGTGGCCTTTACAAAAAAACCTTTACTAATAATCGCTGAAGATATAGAAAAGGAAGCATTATCCACTTTAGTTCTTAATAAATTACGAGGTATTATTAATGTTGTAGCCATTAGAGCTCCTGGTTTCGGAGATTTTCGTAAGTACTTACTAGAAGATATTGCGATTTTAACACAGGGAACTTTAATTAGTGAAGACTTAGGTTTACGTTTAGATAATATTGAACTCAATTTATTAGGTAAAGCATCAAGAATAATTGTTACAAAAGATTCAACTACTATTATTACAGATGGTAATAATGATAATATCAAAACTCGATGTGATCAATTAAAAAAACAAATATCAATGAAAGAATCTTTATATGATATTGAAAAAATAAAAGACCGAATTGCTAAGCTTTCGGGAGGAATAGCATTAATAAGAGTTGGTGCTGTAACAGAAACAGAAATGAAAGATAAAAAACTAAGGCTTGAAGATGCCATAAATGCAACTAGAGCGGCAGTTGAAGAAGGTATTATTCCAGGTGGAGGAGCAGCATTAACCCATTTATCAACGCCATTAAAATTATGGGCAAAGCAAAATTTAACAGATGATCAACTTATTGGGGCTTATATTTTAGCTGATTCTATTAAAGATCCATTAAAAAGAATTGCAATTAATACTGGAAAAAATGGTAGTGTTATTACAGATTTAGTAGAGGAAAAATATTTCGAGTTTGGTTATAATGCTGAAATAAATCAGTTTGGTGATATGTTTAAATTTGGTATTGTTGATCCAGCAAAAGTAACACGGTCAGCATTACAAAATGCAATTTCGATTGCTAGTATGATTTTAACAACAGAATGTATAGTAGTTAGTAATAAGAAACCATAGAGGAAACTTTTTACGTTTGAAGTAGAAAAAAATATTTAAAAAACTAACTTTCGGGATTGACGGGACTCGAACCCGCAACTTTCACCGTGACAGGGTGATACTCTAACCAAATTGAGATACAACCCCCAAGTATTTTTCCTATTTATTGACAAAACTGATTTAATCATTACATATTAATATGTAATGATTAAATCAGTTTTGTCAATAAATAGGAAAAATATGAATAAATTTCTCTTTACTTTGTAATTGATTTAATAATAAGACTTTTATTATATTGGTAATAATAATTAATTATGAGGCTCTGTAGCTCAGTGGTTAGAGTAGGGGACTCATAAGCCCTTGGTCGCAGGTTCAAGTCCAGCCAGAGTCATTTTTAGGGTAAGATGGCTGAGTGGTTTAAAGCGTTAGATTGCTAATCTATTGTACAAAATTCTTTGTACCGAGGGTTCGAATCCCTCTCTTTCCGATTCCAGGACTTTATTACTTTCTTTAACTAAAGCATAATAAATATTTATTATGTTTTAATTAAATGGACCTCTAGACATAGTGATTACCGATATAGTAGTATTACGGTAATTACGCTTTTGCTTATATAAATAAGTTAGATATAATTAGAGAATTGATATCTACTTATTGAAATTAAGAAGATTTTGTAAATTTAATTAAACTCTAACTAGAAGGTAAATATTATGAGTACATCTGAAAATACAAAAACTAGTGGTAAAATATTTGGAGTAGATTTAGGAACTACAAATTCAGTAGTTGCCATTATGGAAGGTGGTCAACCAACAGTTGTAAATAATACTGAAGGTCTTAGAACAACACCATCAATTGTGGCGTATACAAAAAATAAAGATCTTTTAGTGGGACAAATAGCAAAGCGACAAGCTGTAATTAATCCTGAAAATACATTTTCATCTATCAAACGTTTTATGGGTTCAAAATTCAGTGAATTGAATCAAGAATCTAAGGAAGTTTCTTATAAACTTATTGGAGATAGCAAAGATAATGTTAAAGTTATTTGTTCTAATTTGGATAAACAATTTAGCCCTGAGGAAATATCATCACAAATTTTAAGAAAACTTTCTAATGATGTTAGCCTTTACATGGGCCAACCCATAGATGAAGCGGTTATAACAGTTCCTGCATATTTTAACGACGCACAACGTCAAGCTACTAGAGATGCTGGGAGGATTGCAGGATTAGAAGTAAAGCGAATTATTAATGAACCTACAGCAGCGTCTTTAGCTTATGGACTCGAAAAGAAAAATAATGAATTAGTTCTTATTTTTGATTTAGGTGGTGGAACATTTGATGTTTCTTTATTAGAAGTTGGAGATGGTGTTTTTGAAGTATTAGCTACATCAGGTGACACTAAACTTGGTGGAGATGATTTTGATAAAAAGATCGTTGGATACATTCTTCGAAAATTTGAGGAAAAGGAAACTATTAATTTAAGATCAGATCCTCAAGCTTTACAACGATTAACCGAAGCTGCTGAGAAAGCTAAAATTGAGTTATCAAGTTTATCAGAAACTAATATAAATCTTCCTTTTATTACAGCTAGTCAAGATGGACCTAAACATATAGACGAAAAATTAACAAGAGCAAAATTTGAAGAACTTTGTGAAGATTTAATAAATCGCTGTAAATTACCTGTTGAAGCAGCTTTGAAAGATGCTCGCGTTAACAAAGAGTTAGTTAATGAGTTAGTATTGGTTGGTGGTTCCACGCGTATACCAGCTGTACAGGATTTAGTTTCTAAAATAGTAGAAAAAGAACCAAATCAAAGCGTAAATCCTGATGAAGTGGTGGCCATTGGTGCAGCGGTGCAAGGTGGAGTATTAGCTGGTGAAGTTAAAAATATTCTTTTATTAGATGTTACCCCTTTATCTTTAGGTGTTGAGACATTAGGTTCATTAATGACAGTAATGATACCGAGAAATACTACAATTCCAGTTAAAAAATCAGAAACTTTTTCAACTGCTGCTGATAATCAGGAAAGTGTAGATATTGAAGTATTACAAGGTGAACGTAAATTATCGAAAGATAATAAAAGTTTAGGAAATTTTAGATTAGAGGGAATACCATTAGCTCCAAGAGGAGTTCCACAGATCGAAGTAACTTTTGATATTAATGCCAGTGGGATATTATCAGTAACCGCAAAAGATAAAAGTACTGGTAAAACGCAACGTATTAATATTCAAAATGCTTCAAACTTAGAGAAAGATGAAGTTGAAAAAATGATAAGAGAAGCTGAAGAATCATCTAAAGTGGATAAAGAAAAAAAAGAAAAAATTGATTTAAAAAACCAAGCGGATTTAATTTGTTATCAAGTTGAGAAACAATTAAAAGAATATGGAGAGAAATTACCTAATGAAAAAAAAGAAAAAATTTTTAAAGAAATTAATGAAATTAAAGGAATTATCCAATTAAGTGAGTTTGATAATCAAACTTTAAAAATAAAACTGGAGGAATTGCAAAAGTTAACACAAACAATTGTAGAAGATGTTGATAATACAATAAATCCTAAAGAAGAGGAGGAATCAAATAATAATAATGATACGGTAATTGATACGGATTTTACAGAGGATAATTAATAATTATCTAATAACCTAATAAAAATAAAATAGATAGGATTGGATTTGATAAATCTCTATTAGTTGATATATAATTAATAATAAATAAATTTATTGGAGATTTTTATGCTAAGTTTATATTTTTTAAAATTATTTGTTTACGCTATTGTGACGGGTTTTAGTTCGCTTTTTATATTTGGTTTTTTATCTAATGATCCGTCACGAAATCCAAACAGAAAAGACTTTGAATAAAAAATATGTCCTTAATTTATTTAGAAATAAATTAAGGACATATTTTTTATTCAAAGTCTTTTCTGTTTGGATTTAAATTCTTACATTGTCTAGTCTCATGATACACTTAATAGCATAATTAAGTATGCGAGTGTAGCTCAGTGGTAGAGCGCAACCTTGCCAAGGTTGACGTCGCGCGTTCGAATCGCGTCACTCGCTTTTAAGTTCATATGATATTTATCATATGTTTATTATATATATAATAGCTTTATTACTAAAAATAAATAAAACTTTTTTGTTATTATGAGAAAACAAGACCCATTAATCATTGGAAATAAGAGTTTTAATTCGCGTCTTATTATTGGCACTGGTAAATATCGAAATTTGCATGATATGACAAGTTGTTTAGAAAAAAGTGGTGCTGAGATAGTAACTGTTGCAATACGTAGACTTAATTTATCTACTATCACTACTAATAATTTAATTGCTAAAATTAATTGGAATAAGTTGTGGCTCTTACCAAATACCGCTGGTGCAAAAACAACCGAAGAAGCTATTAGGTTAGCTTTTTTAGGACGTGAGTTGTCAAAGCGATTAGGTCAACAAGATAATAATTTTATTAAATTAGAAGTTATCTCAGATCCGAAATACTTATTTCCTGATCCTATTGGAACTTTAAAAGCAGCTGAATTTTTAATAAAAAAGGGTTTCAGCGTCTTACCATACACTAATACTGATCCAATGTTAGCAAAACATCTCGAAGATATTGGTTGTTCTACTATTATGCCATTAGGGTCACCAATAGGGTCGGGTCAAGGAATTCAAAATATTGAAAATATTAAAATTATTATTGAAAATTCTAAGGTACCAGTAATAATCGATGCAGGTATAGGGTCATCAAGTGAAGCCACATATGCTATGGAACTTGGAGCTGAAGCTGTTTTAATTAATAGTGCTATAGCTCAAGCAAAAAATTCCATAGAAATGGCAACAGCTATGAATCTTGCTGTTCGGGCTGGTAGAAAGGCCTACTTAGCAGGACAAATGATACCGCAAAAATTTGCTCAATCAAGCTCTCCTCGAAAAGGTTTAGATTTCTTAAAAAGTGAGTAAAATAGCATTCCTAGATCAATTTTATTCACTTTTTAAGAATTTATAAGAATAGAATTTCTATAGTACAATAAATAATAAATTCTATGACTTATTAATCAGTAACCTTTCTAGGAATTTAAATATTATTCATAATTAGTTCTATCAAACTTTTTAGAAATTTGTTAATATTATTATTTAATTAAAAATTTTTATGAAAAAACATTTAACAACTTATTACTTTATTATTGCAAGTACTAAATTTTTTTTGCGTGATGAGCCTGTTGAAGAAGTTTTTCGTGAGAGAACACAACATTATCGAAGAGAAAAAAAGCCTACTGATTTCTGGTTTTTATCTTCACCCTATTTTCTAGAATCGAATCAATTAAATGATATAAAAAAGAAATTATCCCATGCGAATTTATCAAAAGAAAATTGTTCAGCAATTATTTCAATAGATCAAAATTTTATTGTTTGGACAAAATTAAGATTCAACAATGTTATCATGGGAAGTTTCGTTGCTCCTACAGAGGATCTACAAAATCCTTTAGCTTAAGTCTTACATTATAATACTATTATTATAATCAAAACTTAATTTTAGATCTTAACCCAAACATTTAAGTTAGAGTCTAAAATGATTTAGATTTTATTAACAAAAATCTTACTAAATGATAAAATTATTTTCACAACTACAAAACATTTTAAATGAATACCAACCAACTTTAGATTATACTAATACAATTGAGAATGATCTAGTACAACTTAGTGATAGTGAGTTAAAAAGTAGAACTGCAAAACTAAAATATTTAATCTGTAAAAATAATAATAGTGACATAAAAATAATCTCTGAAGCTTTTGCTTTAACAAGAGAAGTTTCTAAAAGAACTATTAATTTAAGACATTATGATGTTCAAATTTTAGGAGGATTAGTCCTAAATGATGGCAAAATTGCTGAAATGCGAACAGGAGAAGGAAAAACTTTAGTATCGACCTCTCCTGCTGTAATTAATGCTTTATCGGGAAATGGGGTACATATAGTTACTATAAATGATTATTTAGCTAAACGTGATGCTGAATGGATGGGTCAAATACATAGATCACTTGGATTGAAAGTTGGTCTAATACAATCTGAAATGTCTAACAAAGAACGTAGATTAAATTATTCTCGTGATATAACTTATGTAACAAATGTTGATTTAGTTTTTGATTTTCTGAAGGATAATATGATATTAAATAAAAGGGATTTAGTTCAAAGGCCATTTAATTTTTGTATTATTGACGAAGTCGATTCTATTTTAATTGATGAAGCTCGGACGCCTTTGATTATATCACGTGAATTGAATTTAATAACAGAAAAATATTTTAAAGCTAATGAAGTTTCGAAATATTTGCAGAACAAAATACATTTTGAAATTGATGAAAAAGCAAAAAAAATAAGCTTAACAGAAAAAGGTTTAATATATACAAAAATTTTGTTAAAAGTTGACAATTTGTACAGTATTCAAGATCCCTGGATACCTTATATCTTAAATTCATTAAAAGCAAGGTATCTCTTTTTTCGCGATATTCATTATATATTAAAAGCTAATCAGATAATTATTATTGATGAGTTTACAGGTAGAATTATGGAAGGGCGAAAATGGGGAGATGGTTTACATCAAGCTATTGAAGCAAAAGAAAATATTCAAATATTAAAAGGAAGTGAAACTTTAGCATCAATAACCTATCAAAACTTTTTTCGATTATACCCAAAGATCTCGGGTATGACTGGTACTGCAAAAACAGAAGAATTAGAATTTGAAAATATTTATAATTTATCTGTTTTTATTCTACCGACATATAAAAAAATGATACGTAAAGATAAACATGACTTTATTTTTATCGATGAAATTAGTAAATGGCGGGCGATAGCAAAAGAGTGTTTAAAAATGTATTCGGTTGGACAGCCTGTATTAGTTGGTACAACAACAATTCAAAATTCAGAAATACTTTCTCAATTACTACAAACCTATAATATTCCACATCAACTATTAAATGCGAAACCTGAAAATATAAAAAAAGAAGCAAAAATAGTTGCCCAGGCAGGTTGCTTAAATTCTATTACCATCGCAACCAATATGGCGGGTAGGGGAACCGATATTTTATTAGGTGGAAATCCTGAATATAAAGCAATTGAGTATACTCGTTTTATCTTAAAAAAATTAATCGAGAAAGATAATTTCTTTGTTCCTGGTATTAATTTACTTAGTTTAAAACGAGCTTTAAAAAAAGACCCAAAATTAATTACATACTTACAAAATAATTTAGATACTTTGTTAACTATTTTTGATATTTCTACAAAAAGGTTAAATGTTTTAGAAAAATTTATTTTTAATCTTTATAATGAGCTAAGAATAAGATATAAAGAAAAACAAAAACAAGAATCAGGAATGGTCAAATCTTTAGGTGGACTATATGTTATCGGTACTGAGCGACATGAATCTCGGAGAATTGATAATCAATTGCGCGGGCGGTCAGGAAGGCAAGGTAATCCTGGAATTTCCAGATTTTTTTTAAGTTTAAATGATCCATTAATCAGAATTTTTGGTGGGAATAAAATTCAAGAAACAATGCTCAAACTAAAAATTGATAATGAGATTTTAGATTCTAAATTTTTATCTAATTCTTTAGATGCTGCGCAACAAAAAGTTGAAGGTTTTTATTATGATCAGCGTAAAACATTAAATAAATATGATCAAGTTTTAGATAAACAAAGAAAAATTATCTATTATTTGAGGGAAAAAGTCCTTTCAACTCCTCTAATTCGTGATTTAGTTATGGAATTTTGTGAGGGTTTTCTCGATGATCTTGTGCAATATCTCGATTTTCAAAACCAAGAAAGTAATGAAATAATTTTAACAACAAAAATTCTTAACTTATTAAATCGTTTATCGATTTCAACTAGTGTAATCTATAATAATATAAATAAATTAGATAGGTTAAAAAAATTTCTTTACGAACAACTTTGGGCAAGTTATATGTGTAAAGAGTTCCATTATTCTTCTTGTACAGACTCTAGAGTACTAAATAGATATAATCAACTCATATTTTTTAAATATATTGATTTTTATTGGTATAAACATTTAGAAAACATGAATTTTTTACTAGATGCTATTAGTTGGGAAGCATACGCTCAAAAAGATCCTTTCCTTCAATATGATGAACGAGCAACAAATTTATTAAACTTTACTTTAAAAGATTGTAGAGACTCAATCATCTTTGAAGTTTTTATTTCTAATCTTATAGTAACTGATAACAATTAAAGAAATAAAGGAATTAGGAGAAAATATGACAAAAAGAACATTAGGCGGAACAAAGAAAAAAGTTATTGCTGTATCAGGATTTCGTGCTCGTATGCAAACTAAAAAAGGACGCCAGATTATAAATAAACGTCGACAAAAAAAAAGAAAAAATTTAAGTCTTAATTCTAAATAATGAGTTTTTAAAAGAAATACCCTTAAGCCAGAGCATTAATATTATATTAAGAAAAAAGTATTTTTTCATGACTTTTCAAGAAGAATTTTTAATTTTATTAAAAGCACGTTACCCTATTATTTATATATTAACTATTGAAGAAGATCGTTTAGAATATACAATTCGAAACACTATTCTTAATCAAAGTTATAATAATTTGTATGTTTGGGATTTTATTGAAGGGTATAAAATGAATCCTCTAAAAAAAGAATTTGGTAAAAGAAATCCATTAGAGGCTCTCGAGTTTATCAATAAAATAAATTCTAAAACTCCAAGCCTGTTTCTTTTAAAAGATTTTAAAAGATTTTTAAAAGATCTAACAATTTCTAGAAAATTGAAGAACCTGATTCAGGTATTAAAAATACAACAGAAGACAATTATTATTCTTGATTCAGAAGTTGAAATACCTAATGATCTTAAAGATCATATAACAATTTTAAAGTTCAATTTACCAACTCCTAAAGAAATAAAAAAAGAACTACTAAGACTTACCAAAAATTTAACTATTCAAGGTCAATTGTCACAAGCTATTTTCGAAAAAGTTATTCAAGCATGTCAAGGTTTATCATTAGAGAAAATTAGAAGAGTTTTAGGGAAAGCTGTTGTGATTTATAAACAAATAGACCAAAATTCAATTTCATTAATTTTAGAAGAAAAGCGGCAAGTGATTAGTCAAACTCAACTCTTGGAATTTTGGTCAGTTCGATCAACTCTAAAAGATGTTGGTGGAGCCTATAATTTAAAGCAATGGTTAAATGCTAGAACTGGTATATTTTCTGAAGATGCTAACAATTATGGCTTAGTGACACCAAAAGGACTATTATTAATTGGAATGCAAGGGAGTGGAAAAAGCTTAATTGCTAAGGCTGTTGCCTATGAATGGAAATTACCACTTTTACGTCTAGATGTTGGTCGATTATTTGGTGGAGTTGTTGGAGAATCCGAATCAAGGGTTCGCGAAATGATTAATATTGCAGAAGCATTAGCACCCTGTGTTTTATGGGTTGACGAGATTGATAAAGCTTTTAATGATTCCGAACAGAATTTAGATAATGGAACAACAAGTCGGGTTTTAGCTACTTTTATTACTTGGTTAGCTGAAAAAATTCTCCCTGTTTTTGTGATTGCTACTGCAAATGATATTTATTCTTTACCTCTGGAAATATTAAGAAAAGGAAGGTTTGATGAAATATTTTTCTTAGGAATACCAACAATAGAAGAACGGAAAATGATTTACGAAATTCATTTAAAACGTTTTCGGCCTGATACTTGGCATAAATACGATAGTAAAAAACTTAGTAAAAGAGCTAGGAAATTTTCAGGGGCAGAAATTGAACAAACTATTATTGATGCAATGTATGTTGCGTTCAGCGAACGGAGAGAATTTACAACTAATGATATTTTAGTTGCTATTAAAGAAACAATTCCAATTCTTGAGATGGATCCTTTACGGACACAAGTAATACAAAATTGGGCTTCTTCAGGAAGAATTCGCGTTGCTTAAAATTTGTTAAATACCATTTGATTAATTATGATTAAACGTGCTTTTAAATATTTAGCTAATTTAAAGTTGGCAATAATAATATTATTATTAATTTCACTATTGATTAGTATTGGGTCTATTATTGAACAAAATAAAGAAGTTGAATTTTATCAAAGTCATTATCTAACTCCCATTTTTACGGTACCTTTTTGGAAAGTTATTATTTTTCTGGGTTTTAATAATATCTATAATACTTGGTGGTTTTTAATATTGCTTTTTTTATTTGGTTTTTCTTTGGCTTCTTGTACTATTCTTCAACAATTACCAACTTTAAAATTTTCACGACGATATTATTTTTATAAACAAGTTAATCAATATAAAAAATTACCTCTTAAAATAAGTCGTAGCAAAGTATTTACTACGCATTTAAGCTATACTTTACTTAATAAACAATATTCTATCTATCAACAATATAATAGCTTATATGCATATAAAGGATTGATAAGTCGAGTTGGCCCTATTATTGTTCATTTAAGTATTATTTGTGTTTTACTGGGAAGCACATTGGGGTCTATAAATGGTTTTAACTCTCAAGAATTAATACCAAAAACAGAAATTTTTCATATTCAAAATATTATAAGAAACGGTATTTTTTCCTTAATTCCACAAAAGACCTTTCGTATTAATGACTTTTGGTCTATCTATACATCAAATGGTTTGATTAAACAATTTTATACAGATATTTCCGTGTTAAATGGGCAGGGTAGAGAAACTCAAAGAAAAACTATTTCTGTAAATAATCCTTTACTTTTGAAAGAGTTAATAATATATCAAACTGATTGGGGTGTATTAGGATTACGCTTAAAATATTTTACTAAGGAGAATTCTTTAAAGGTTTTTCAAGTGCCAATCTCAAAGATTAGTTCTTCAAATCAAAAAGTTTGGATTAGTGCTCTACCTAATTTTAATAGTAATATAAAACCTTTTATTATACTTATTAAAGATAATCGTGGACAACTTACATTATATAATATTAATGGTAAATTTATAAAAAATGTTAACATTGGGGATAAGTTAGAAAATGAAAATATTAACAGTTTCAAATTTACTGATATAATTTCCTCGACGGGAATACAAATTAAGTCAGATCCAGGTATTAAATTTATTTATTTTGGTTTTTTTTTCTTGATAATTAGTAGCTTAATAAGCTATATTTCTTTTTCAGAGCTTTGGCTATTATATTTTCCTAGAAAAGTAATATCTGGAGGAAAAACTAACCGAGCAAAAATTAAGTATAATCTTGAATTTGTAAAATTTAAACAATCGTTTTTGAATGATATTAGTTATAATTAGGGTTTTGACAACATTGCTAATTATTAATTTTTAATTATATAAGTTATTATGTTTACTATATATGTTATCTCAACTAAAAGAATTTTTTTTTGATGTTTATTGGATTGAAATTATCCTCTTTTTTTCTTTTTTGGGGCTTGGGTTTCTAGTTGAACAAAAATTTAATATTAAAGAACCGAGGAAATGGTTTGTAAAATTTAATGGAATAATTTTACAAAGAATATTATCTTTATTTTGTTACTATATACCTTATTTAGATATTATAAATACCCATTTACCTTTAATTGAGGAAACACATCCATATATTGTTCGACTTTTTTTACCAACTTTTATTATAGGTTCACTTCAATTTATACAGCAGATACCTTTTTTACCTTTTATTTATTTAATGTTAGGGTATGGTATTTTTATAAGATATAAACTACCAAAAGATAGATTTATAAGATATAATATTATGTATGGCATTATTATTCTATCTTTTCAAGGTATCATACATGAATTATTTCTTAATATCACAAAGGTTTTTTGTCTAAATTCAAAAGATAGATCAGAAGCTGCTTTATTAACATTTCTTGGTTGGATATTAATATTTATACCATGTTTTATAAGAGCAATTTTAGGGAAATATGAAAGCAATCCATTTTTGCGAGAAGCCATAGAAGTACATCTAGGGCGAGATGGTCCTGATTTTGTTTGGTGGGATAGACAAAAAAAATCATAGAAATAGATTTTTCAGTAGATGATAAGTTTATTATTAATTTTTTTTTGAATATAGGCCGAGTTGGATTTGAACCAACGTAGGTAAACCAGCGGATTTACAATCCGCCCCCTTTAACCACTCGGGCATCGACCCTATTCCTTAATATATATTATACCTACAATAGGAATAATCTGTAAATAAGTTTTTCTTTCTATATTATTAAATAAAAATTGAAATCTAATATAAGTTACTAAGTATTAAGTATTATAATAAATGTATTATAATAGATATATCTTTTATTAAGTATTTTAAATAAATACTCTAATAATAATTTGTATTAACCTAATAAATTATTTATGAAATTAGCTTATTGGATGTACGCAGGTCCAGCCCATATAGGAACTCTTAGAATTGCAAGTTCATTTAAAAATGTTCATGCTATTATGCATGCTCCATTAGGTGATGATTATTTTAATGTTATGCGATCTATGCTAGAAAGAAAACGGGATTTTACTCCAGTAACGGCTAGTGTTGTCGATAGACATGTTTTAGCTAGAGGATCACAGGAAAAAGTTGTTAATAATATTAGTCGCAAAGACAAAGAAGAAAAACCTGATTTAGTAGTGTTAACTCCTACTTGTACTTCAAGTATATTACAAGAAGATCTACAAAATTTTGTTAATAGGGCTTCTATTGAAGCCCAAGCTGATGTTTTACTAGCTGATGTTAATCATTACCGAGTTAATGAGATGCAAGCTGCTGACCGAACTCTAGAACAAATTGTACAGTTTTATATAAAAAAGGCTCAAAAAAGTAATGAATTAGATATAAATAAGACTGACGAACCTTCAGTGAATATTATAGGTTCATTCAATTTAGCCTTTCATAACCAGCATGATATTGCAGAATTGAAGAGATTAATGTTTGACTTAAATATAAAGATAAATACTATTATTCCTGAAGGTGCATCGGTACAACAGCTAAAAGATTTACCTAAAGCCTGGTTTAATCTGGTACCTTATAGGGAAATTGGATTGTTAACTGCCAAATATTTAAAAGAAAAATTTCAAATCCCCTTTATTGATATAACACCAATGGGTATAATTGAAACAGCTAGTTGTATAAGAAAAATGCAATATATTTTAAATGACAAGAAAGTAAATGTTAATTTTGAAAAATATATTGATATACAAACTCGTTTTTTGTCACAATCAGCTTGGTTTTCCAGATCTATAGATTGCCAGAATTTGACTGGAAAAAAAGCAATAGTATTTGGCGATTCGACACATGCAGCAGCTATGACAAAAATTTTAACAAGAGAGATGGGTATTTCTGTTGTTTGGGCAGGGACTTACTGTAAATACGATAAATCATGGTTTGAAAAAGAAATAGGTGATTTATGTGAAGAAATCATTATTACAGATGATCATAATTTGATCGGAGATTTAATAGCTAAAGTTGAACCAGCTGTTATATTTGGAACTCAAATGGAAAGACATGTAGCTAAACGTTTAAATATCCCCTGTGGGGTTATATCAGCGCCAGTTCATATTCAAAATTTTCCATTAAGTTATCGACCGTTTTTAGGTTATGAAGGAGCAAATCAAATCGCAGATTTAATTTATAATTCTTTTACCTTAGGTATGGAAGATCATTTGTTAGAAATTTTTGGCGGTCATGACACAAAGGAAGTTTTAAGTCCTACGTTATCTGTTACTAATGCTCCTTTCGAAATTAAATGGAATTTGGAAGCTCAATCTGAATTAAAAAAAATACCAGGCTTTGTTAGAGGTAAAATTAAAAGAAATACAGAGAAATTTGCACAAAAAGAACAATTAAAAACTATTACTTTAGAAGTAATGTATGCAGCTAAAGAAGCTATATCTTAAATTCTTTAAGGTTGTTTTGACAACATTTATAAATTACTCATATAATATACGCTTAACTGCGTATAAGATACTTACGGGACGTAGCGCAGTTTGGTAGCGTATCTGCTTTGGGAGCAGGGTGCCGCAGGTTCAAATCCTGCCGTCCCGACTAATAATTATATATTATTATTAAGATTAAGTTAATTTATTGATGGTGATGATACTTGTATCACTTATATTAATTGATATGCGGAGTAGAGCAGCTTGGTAGCTCGTTGGGCTCATAACCCGGAAGTCGCAGGTTCAAATCCGGCCTCCGCTAGAGAAATAAATTTATACTTATGGATTTAGAAATTCATTAAATTTCCAGACTATACTTTTTAATTATTTTAATAATGTCTAGTTATCAAAATAAATATATGCCTATTTTCGGCGGCAGTACCGGGGGTTGGCTTCGTTCTGCAGAGTTTGAAGAAAAATATGTAATTACTTGGAATTCTGAAAAAGAACAACTTTTTGAAATGCCTACTGCTGGAACGGCCCTAATGTTATTAGGTCAAAACCTTCTATATTTAGCACGTAAAGAACAATGCTTAGCTTTAGGGACGCAATTAAGAAAGTTGAAGATAAAAGATTACAAAATTTATAGAATTTTTCCAGGTGGAGAAATACAATTTTTACATCCAAAAGATGGTGTTTTTCCTGAAACCTCAAATAAAGGTAGAATTCCTGTCGGAAAAAGAGATTTTTCTATTGGAAAAAATCCTAACCCAGCTTCTATTAAATGGAAATAAATTGTTTTTTCTAGTTCCTAGTTGCTTAGGGTAAAGTAATTTCTACCCTAGAGAACTATTTTTTCTTGTTATTTATAATTATAACCGATTACATTTCTTAATTTGTTGTTTTGAATTAGTTTAAAATTCGAATAAATATAAAACTTTTAATATTTATTCGAATTTTAAACTAATTCTATAAAAATATAGGAGAGATGGCAGAGATGGTCGATTGCGTCTGATTTGAAATCAGATGAACGTTCAAGCGTTCCGTGGGTTCGAATCCGACTCTCTCCTTATTTAATTTTTATTTGAAGATAAAAATTTTGGGATTTGCTTAAAAATAAAATATTGCTATATAATTCAAATATTATATATTAATATTTTATTTTTAAAGATTAATTAATTAAGCATGGCAAATAATAAAGCAGCAAAAAAACGTATAAAAATTAATAAACGAAATAATATTAGAAATAATTCATATAACTCTTTAATAAAAACTTTTAAAAAGAAATTTATAAATAATGTTGAAGTATATAACAAGGAGGCTACTGAAAAAAATAAAATAATTGTTAAAGAGTCTTTAATTTTAGCTATAAGGCAAATTGATAAGGCAGCTAAAAAAAAAATCATTCATAAAAATACTGCAGCTAGGAAAAAATCAAATCTATGTAAAAAGATTTCTATCTTTCTAAATATTTAATGAGTAAAGGTAAAATGGTAAATAGGTGGGAAAATAAACGACAAACGTTTGCTATGAGACTTCCAGATTTATCAGAAGTTCAAAGAGTAAGCTTTTGTTGGCTTTTAACAGAGGGTATAGCGGAAGAGCTTATTAATTATCCTTCTATTATGAATAAAAAAAGTGGTATAGAACTGTTAATTTATGGTCAGGAGTATAAAATACACTACCCTAATTTTAATATATTAAGCGCTTTACAAAAACGTGGAAATTTTAATTTACGAATTTACGTTCTAATGTCATTGAAAAAAAAAGAAATGATAAAGAATGGACTTCTACAACAAGAAGATTTTTCTAAGAAAGAAAGAGTCTTTTTTGGTGAAATACCTTTAATGACTGAGAAAGGTACTTTTATTTTTAATGGATGTGAAAGAGTTATTGTAAGTCAAATAATTCGAAGCCCAGGGTTATATTACAGAAGAATTCAAAAAGAAAAAAAAGTTTTTTATGAAGGAACAATCATTTCAAAGTACGGATCTTGGTTAACTTTTGAACTGGAGTATAATTTAATTTGGGTGAAAGTTGATAAACAGTATAAAATACCTATCAATTGGTTTTTAGTTGGGTTTTTTCTAGAAGAGGAGGAAATTTATCAAACAGTTCAAAATTATGAATTTCTTAGTAAAAGTGTCCGATCTCTTAACTCCGTAATGTATGAAAAAATGTTTCAAAAGACCAATTTTGAAAGTTATAATAAAAGTATTCTTCTAGTGATTTTCCGTGTTCGAGAACTTATAACTGAAAAAATTTTAAATAAAAATTTTTATGATCTTGGAGAAGTTGGTCGTATTAAACTTAATAAAAAATTAGCAATTAATTTACCAATTAATATAAGAACTATAACCTCTTTAGATATTTTGAAAGTTATTGATAAATTGATTTCTATTAGTTTTTATAATGAAAGATTAGACGATATAGACAATTTAGAAAATCGAAGGGTACGGTCTGTTGGTGAGCTTTTGCAACTTCAAATACGAGTAGCTCTAAATCGACTAAAAAAAAATATTACTGCGAGTGAAAAATTAACTTCAGAAATGTTTAGAGTCAAAAAAATACAAAATCAGACTAACACAAAGCAAATGAAATCTATTCAATATCTTCGAAAAGAAAAAAATTCGGAAGAGATCACATTAATGCCTAGTGCACTGGTTACCTCAAAGATTTTAACTGCATCTATTAGAGAATTTTTTGGATTAAGTCCATTATCTCAGTATTTTGATGAAATAAATGCTTTGGCACAACTAACACATAAACGTAGGATTAGTTCATTAGGCCCAGGCGGCTTAAATAGTGAGCATGTAAGTTTCGCTGCAAGAGATATACATCCAACGCAGTATGGACGACTTTGTCCTATTGAAACTCCAGAAGGACAAAGAGCTGGTTTAATTTCTTCTTTGGCAACTCATGCTCAAATAAATAAATATGGATTTATTACGACCCCTTTTTTTATGGTATATAAAGGAAAAGTGTTAAAAGATTCCCCACCTATTTATTTAACAGCTGAAAAAGAGAAGATGTATAAAGTTGCTTCAGCAGATGTGTTATTAACAAAAGATTACTTTTTCCAAGATACCTCTGTTCCTGTGCGTTTTTATAATGAATTTATAATAGTTGAAGGAACTAACGTTGATTTTATAGCTGTTTCTCCTATACAAATTATTGCTGCTGGTGCTTCATTAATTCCTTTTTTGGAACATAATGATGCTAACCGCGCTTTAATGGGATCAAATATGCAAAGACAAGCTGTTCCATTACTCTACCCCAAAAAACCTATTATTGGAACAGGAATTGAACACCAAATAGCGATTGATTCACTAGTAGTCATTATTAATTTGTTAAATGGTATTGTTGATTCTGTTTCTTCAGACCAAATTATAATTTTAGACATTGAAAATATAGGAAGTTCAAAAATTTACTTTTTAGATAAATATCGTCGTTCAAATCAAGAAACAATAATTAACCAAAAACCTTTAGTTTGGCCAGGGGAAATTGTTAAACCTGGTCAAACTATTGCCGATGGTCCAGGAACAGATGGAGGAGAATTAGCATTAGGACAAAATTTAATGGTTGCTTATATGCCTTGGGAAGGTTATAATTATGAGGATGCTATTTTAGTTAGTGAAAGATTATTACACCATGATCTGTTTACTTCTATTCATATTGAAAGATATGAGCTTCAATTAATGGATAATAGTATGAAGGTAGAAGAAATAACAAAATCAGTTCCAAATATTGAAACAGAGGCAATTTCAAATTTAGATATAAATGGTATTATAAAAAAAGGAACATTTGTAAAAGGTGGTGATATTCTTGTTGGTAAAATTACTCCAGTAATGGAAGAAGAGGAATTACCGGAAAGTAAATTACTTAGAGCTATTTTTAATATTAAGTCTCCAGAACCTGAAGATACTTCCTTACGAGTACCAAAAGGTATTTCAGGTAGAGTTATCGAAGTACAAACAGCTTCAAGAGAAAAAGGCGATAATTTAGAATCAGGTGTTTATGAATGGATAGGTATTCTAATTGCTCAAACGAAAAAAATTAAAATTGGGGATAAGCTTTCAGGTCGACATGGTAATAAGGGTGTAATCTCAAAATTAATTCCCACTTATGATATGCCCTTTTTACCTGATGGTACCACTATAGATGTTATTTTAAATCCATTAGGTGTACCCTCACGAATGAATGTAGGTCAAATTTTTGAATGCTTATTGGGTTTTGCTGGTGATTATTTAAATCATAGATTTAAAGTTTTACCATTTGATGAGATGTATCGTAAAAACGCTTCTCGTATTTTCATAAATAAGGCATTAAAAAGCGCTGCTTATAAAACAAATAAATCCTGGATATTTAATAAGTCTTTTCCTGGTAAAGTCATATTAAAAGATGGTAGAACTGGTGAAATCTTTAACAATCCCATTCTAGTTGGAAAACCTTATATTTTGAAATTAATCCATTTAGTTGACAAAAAAATGCATGCACGTTCTACAGGATCATATTCTTTGATTACTCAACAACCACTAGGAGGGAAATCAAAGCATGGAGGACAAAGATTTGGGGAAATGGAAGTTTGGGCATTAGAAGCTTTTGGTGTAGCATATACTCTTCAGGAATTATTAACTATAAAATCAGATGATATTAATGGCCGTCATGAAGTCTTTAATGCCATTATTAATGGACGACCTATACCAGAACCCGGTATACCTGAATCTTTTAAAGTTTTACTTCGAGAGTTAAATGCTTTGGGGTTAGATATTACTACTCATCAACTTCGTAAATCTGAAAGCGGTGAAATCAAATCCTTTAATGTTAATCTATTAACTCTCCTTAAATCGAAATTATTGTAATAAGTAAGTTTTACTAAAAAAATAAATTTATATTTAAATGAAAACTATAGAAGAACAATTTGAATATATAAGAATTAATTTAGCTTCTCCTCAAAGAATTAAAGAATGGTCGCAAAAAACTTTACCTACAGGCGAAGTTATCGGAGAAGTTACTGAACCTGAAACTATTAATTATCGGACACATAAACCAGAAAAAGGAGGATTATTTTGTGAAAAAATTTTTGGACCAGTTAAAAATTGGGAATGCGCTTGTGGTCGTTATAAGCATAGAGATGATGAAATTAGCATTTGTGAAACCTGTGGTGTTGAATTAACTGAATCTCGAGTTCGTCGTCATAGAATGGGCTATATTAAACTGTTAACACCTGTTGTACATATTTGGTATTTAAAAGGAGCACCAAGTTTTTTAGCCTCGATTTTGGATTCTCCTATAAGTCGAATTGAAACTATTATTTATAGTGGAAAAGAACCAGAACAAGATCAGGAGGTTTTGAAATATGAAGATTTTTTTCCTGAGAATCAATTACCTGGATTTGTATTTGGGAAAAAGCCTCAAGGGGCTGAAATCTTATATGACAAATTGAAAAATATTGATTTAAAAATAGAAATTGAAACGAACCGTAATATAATGTTTTGCTCCACCGTAACAAAAGTGGTGGAAGCAGCAATTAAAAGAATTCGTATATTTGAAAATTTTTTATCCACAAATACTAGACCTGAGTGGATGATTTTACAATTTCTTCCTGTTCTTCCACCAGGTATTCGTCCAATGGTAAAGTTAGAAAATGGCAGATTTGCAACTTCAGATCTAAATGAGCTATATCGAAAAATTATTATTAGGAATAAAAGACTCAAAAGATTGTTATCAGTACATGCTCCAAGTATTGTTATAATCACTGAAAAACGGATGATTCAGGAATCCGTAGATACACTTATTGACAATGGGAAACGAGGCTCAAAAGTAGTAGATGCAAATCGACGACCATTAAAATCATTAGCTGATATTATTGAAGGTAAACAAGGTCGATTTAGACAAAATTTATTAGGTAAAAGAGTAGATTATTCTGGTCGATCTGTTATTATTGTAGGGCCTAAACTTCAATTAAACCAATGTGGCTTACCCTATGAGATGGCAATTGAATTGTTTTTACCATTTATTATTTATAAACTACTATCACAAGGCTTATGTCATTCAATAAAAAAGGCCAAAAAAATTATTCATAGTAATCAACCTTTTATTTGGTATCTAACAAAAGAAATTTTAAGTAAACATCCAATTATTTTAAATAGAGCTCCAACCTTACATCGATTAGGAGTACAAGCCTTTGATCCAGTATTAGTTAAAGGACGAGCAATTCAACTACACCCGTTGGTTTGTCCTGCATTTAATGCCGATTTTGATGGTGATCAAATGGCAGTACATATTCCCTTATCTTTTGAATCTCAATTAGAAACAAGATTATGTCTATTAGCTCCCAATAATTTTCTATCTCCAGCGACTGGAGAGCCAAATATTCAACCATCACAAGATATGATTTTGGGTTTTTATTATTTAACTACTCATAATAGACTGGGATTAAAAGGTGCAAATAACTATTTTTCCAGTTTCCATGAAGTCCTATCTGCATATCAACATAAGCAGTTAAAAGTACATTCTCCTATTTGGGTTAGATGTTCTAATGAACTTCTACTAGATAGTAAATTAAAATTTATTAAAACTATTAATAATAATAATAATAAACTTCATATTTATAACAATCTCCAACGAAAAGAAACATCAGAAGGTAAATTCTTAGTTCAGTATATTCGTACTACACCAGGTCGCATTATTTTTAACCAATGTCTAAATGATATATTAAATAATTAATATTAAATTAAAAGAGAAAAGATAATGTTGAGAAAGTCAAAAATATTTTCCAATAATATTATTAATAAAAAAGAATTAAAAAAAATTATTGAATGGGCTTTTAATAATTATGGTCAACGAAAAGCTGCTTATTTTGTTGATCAATTAAAAGAAATGGGATTTAAATATGCTACAAAGTCTGGTATCTCAATAAGTATAGAAGATTTACGCATTCCTCCATCAAAAGTTACTCTGATGCAGGCTGCGACTAAAGAAGTTTTTTTCACTGAATCAAGAGCTAATAATGGAGCAATTACAGAAGTAGAACGATTTCAAAAAATTATTTCTATTTGGAATAGAACTAGTGAAGAGTTAAAAGAACGCCTTATAGACTTTTTAAAAAAAAACGACCCATTAAACTCAGTTTATGTGATGGCATTTTCAGGAGCACGTGGTAATATTTCACAAGTTCGTCAATTAATAGGTATGAGAGGTTTAATGTCCGATCCAAATGGGCAAATTATTGATCGAGCCATTACAGCAAATTTTCGTGAAGGTTTATCGATTACTGATTATATCATTTCATCTTATGGTGCACGTAAGGGTTTAGTAGATACTGCTATAAAAACCGCAGATTCTGGTTACTTAACTAGAAGGCTTGTAGAAGTTGCACAAAGTATTATAATTAGCCAACTTGATTGTCAGACAAAACGTGGTATTATTTTACAACCGGACAGTAAAGAATTTTTGTCAACAAAAGAACTTTTTTATGGTCGTATTTTAGCTTCTTCAATCTGCGAACCAAAGACAAAGGAAATTATTGGTTTTCGAAACCAATGTGTAACTTCTTCTTTAATTGAACAAATAATTAAATTCAATATTCCAAAAATACTAATCCGATCTCCCTTAACTTGTGAATGCCGGAGATCAATTTGCCAACATTGCTATGGGGAAAATTTAGCCTCAGGTAATCTTGTTGAATTGGGAGAGACTGTTGGTTTAATTGCTGCTCAATCAATCGGTGAACCTGGAACTCAATTAACAATGAGGACTTTTCATACTGGAGGAGTCTTTACAGGTCAATTAACACGACAAGGACGTGCTGAATGTTCAGGTTACATCATTTTTTTGCCCACTTTAAAAGTAATTCCTTATCGTACCTCTTATGGTGAGGATGTGGTTATGAGTGAAAATCAATCTTCGTTAAAGATTATAAATTATGCTAATGAAGCTATTAAAGTTAAAGTGGAGTCTCGAACTCTAATTCTTGTAAATAATCATAATTATATAAAACGTAATCAAGTTTTATTTGAAGCAGCACCTAAAATAAAAGATATAAATTTAGCTCAAAAAGAAATAAAATATATCTATGTAAAAGATGGGGGAGAAATTATTCTTGAAAGAAATGGTCTCCCACAAAATTGTGAGAGTGAAGATTTTACTAAACGTAGTAAAAAAAATTATATTTTTTGGGTTTTATCAGGAAGAGTCTTTAGCTTATCTTTTACTACTAACTTGAAAGTTCGAAAATTAGAAAAAATTTATAAGAATCAAGCTTTGGCACAATCTAAAATTATTACTACTATAGGTGGGTTTATTTATATATACCATTGCAAATTAACTCAACGAGTAATGGGTCTAAAGGTTCAAAATTCTTTTCAAGGTCAAAATAACTTTAAGATTTTTTTAGAAAATAATAATTTAGAAATTCTTCATTGTAAAATATATTTATCTCATAATCATGAGATAATTTTAAAACCAAAATTATCTCAGAATCGAATATTTTCAATAGGGTTTTTACAAAATAATAAATATAAGACAAAAACAGGTGGATATTTCTATATCTCTAATTATTACAAACCAAATTTATTGAAGAGTAATGAAATTAATAAATTAAATTATAAACTAAAATTTGGATCCACGATTTTTTATATACCTGAGGCTAAGATTCAAACAAATACAAACAAAAAAGATTTTAAGTTTAAAGATGGTAGTTATATAAAAAGGCATCAAGAAATTTTTCCAAATTATTTTGCTACCATAGCAGGTTTTCTTAAACTGGAAGGGGAAAAACAAATTAAATGTGTTACTATTAAGCCGGGGGAAAAATATCTATTAGAAGATAATATTGATTTTTTTCGAACGCTTAGTGAACAAGTTTATTTCCCTGGAGAACTAGTAGGAAATCAATTTAGTATTAAAGTATTAAGCTATTTAGAAATTATTACGGATAATAATAGCACTTATTTATATATTCGGCCTATAATTCGTTACGAGTTCACAACTCTAAGCTATAATAAAATTTTGAAATCGAATATTTTTAATATTACTAATCTAAAAATTAATAATTTTAATTTGCGAGTATCCTCAGGTCAACAAATTCAAATTGATGAACCAATCCAAATCTTGGATTCGAGTATCATAATTGATTCTTTTTTGCAATCAAATGATACAGAAGTACTTTTTGAATTTAAAGAGGTAAAAAGAAAAAATTCTTATATTAAAGCGAATTTGCTTTATTCTCAAAATTTTATTTTTGATAATATAATTCCTAATGAAATAAAAAAAACAGATATATTTCTAAACTTGCTTGTAGAAGATAATCAATTTACTGATCCTTATAGCATTTTAGCGTCTTGTGATACCCTAATACAATTTAATAATTTTGTTTATACTATTAAAACAAAACGTAATAATATAAAATCAAATATGTTATTAACGACCAAATCTGATTATCAAGAAATTTTTTTAGATACCCATAATCATCAATATAAACAAGATCAATTGATTTACAGGAATAGCTTATTTCCTAATAATGTTTGTATCAAAAATTCAGGGTTATTAAAAAGTGTCATCGGTAATAAAATTACGCTACACCTAGGCGAACCTTACTTTTTCTCTAAAGGGGCTTTAATTCGAAAACTACCTGGAGATTATATTAAAAAGCAGGAAAATTTTGGACAATTGATCTACGAAAGATTGAAAACTGGTGATATCGTCCAAGGATTACCAAAAATTGCTGATATTTTAGAAGCCCGTAGACCTAAAGCTGAAGCTTTACTTTCAACGCGACAGAGTTTTATTAAAGCTATTAAATATACTGACGAATTAATTATAATTATCACAAGACCTAATAGAGGCTATAAATATTTTACAACTCCTCGTTCAGAAAGGTTATTAATTAAAAAATATGAATCTATATGTATCGGTCAGCCTCTAACGGAAGGGCCTTTAAATCCACATACGCTTCTTCATATTTATTTTCATTATTTTTATTCTCTTGGAACATTATCAATTCATGAATCTGCGTATAGAAGTCTTAAAAAGTTACAAATGTTTCTATTAATGTCTGTTCAGGATATTTATATGTCTCAAGGAGTTATTATTTCAGGCAAACATGTAGAATTAATCGTTAGAGAAATGACCCATAAAGTCTATATAGAGTATCCCGGAAAAACTACTTTTTTACCTGGCGATATTATAGATTTAGATCAGGCGCAATATATTAATCAGTCTCTTAAAACTCGATATAAGCTAGGGTTTCGTCCAATATTATTAGGGATTACCAAATCCTCTTTAAAAACAGATGGATTTTTGGCTGCAGCAAGCTTTCAGGAAACAACAAGAGTTTTAACTCATGCAGCTCTTCAAGGAAAAACTGATTGGTTAAGAGGATTAAAAGAGAATGCTATAACGGGTAGATTAATACCGGCAGGTACTGGTTTTTATTTGGATCAAGATATTACGTATAATAAAATTTTATTACCAAATAAATTAATAAATAAACAAAATAATTTAAATTTAAAAAAACAGTTAAGATCAAAACAAAAACAATTTAAAACTTTGATAAAATTTAAATATAATTATTAATATACCGTAATAATTTTCAACTTGCCTAATGTATATTGACTACTTTAGTGAAAAGTCTAGAGATCTATTATATATATTATAATAGGTAGCAATAGAGAAAGAAATTTCTCTTTATACAAGTGATTGATATAATATAAAATAAATATAAAAAAGGATTATTAATGCTATGGCTAAAATTGAATTGGCTCAACTTCTAGAAGCAGGAGTACACTTTGGACACAAAGCTCAACGATGGAATCCAAAGATGTTTCCTTATATCTATGCTGAACGTAATGGTATACATATTTTGGACTTAATTCAAACAACAGAGTTTTTGAAAAGGGCTTGTGACTTTAGTAAAAAAGCATCGTCTAAAAATCAAACATTTTTATTCGTTGGTACAAAAAGACATACTGCTTCTTTAGTTGCAAGTGAAGCACAAAAATGTGGTGCATTTTATATTAATCACCGATGGCTAGGGGGAACATTAACAAATTGGGTAACTATAAAAGAGCGAATTGAGCGGTTAAATAATCTGGAAGAGCAAGAAAAACTAACTTCTTTTAAAAATTTGCCTAAAAAAGAAGCGTCATATTTAAAAAAAGAACTAGAAAAACTGAAAAAGTATTTTAATGGAGTCAAGGGAATGAAAAAGCTACCAGATATTTTAATAATAATTGATCAAAAACGTGAAATTATTGCTATTCAAGAAGCAATTTCTTTAAATATTCCAATTATATCAATTATTGATACTAATTGTGATCCAAATTTAGCCACAATACCCATACCTGGTAATGATGATTCAATTCGATCTATAAAGTATATTATTAAAAATATAGCAGATAGTATTTGTTTAGGACAGCAAAGTTATTTAAAAAATTAAACATTATAGTAAATTATTAATTTAAAATATTTATTCTTATTATGGTATTAGAAATTAGTTCAACATTAGTTAAAGAGCTTAGAGAACAAACCGGAGCCGGAATGATGAATTGTAAAAAAGCTTTACAAGAAACAAATGGTAATTTTGAAGAAGCCGTTAGAAACTTACGCAAAAAAGGTTTAGCCTCTGCAGATAAAAAAATTGATAGACATGCTAGTGAAGGTCTTGTAACCAGTTACATCCATACGGGTGGAAAGATTGGTGTTTTAGTAGAAGTCAATTGTGAAACTGATTTTGTTGCCCGTCGCGAAGAATTTCAGGAGTTGGTTAAAAATATTGCTATGCAAATTGCCGCTTCACCTGAAGTACTTTATATTAAAATGGATGATGTGCCAAAAGATATTTTTCAAAGTGAAAAAGAAATGGAATTAAATAAAAATGATTTAGATAATAAGCCTGAGGAGATAAAAAATAAAATTATTTTGGGTAGGGTTGAAAAAACTTTAAAAAAGTTAAGTTTAATCGATCAACCATTTATTCGGGATCCTAATATTACAGTTGAAGAACTAGTAAAAGAAAAAATTTCTCTTTTTGGGGAAAACATAAAAATCAAGAGATTTACGCGTTACATATTGGGCACTTAATATTACATGATATAAAAGTTTTAAAGTTAAAATTTCTCTTTTTTATCTCATTTAAACTATACTTAAGTATCGGGGTATTGATATTCAGACTTATTTTTACATTTATCGAAGTTAGTATACTTTATTTATTTATTAAACTTAAATATGAATACTTTGCAGAGTAGTAGTTTAATTAATTTTGACTCATTATTATTTTTATCGGACATTGAAGTTGGTAAGCATTTTTATTTAGAATTAAATGGCATTACTTTCCATGGTCAAGTATTGGTAGTTAGTTCTATCGTTATTTTAATAGTATTTCTATTTTCTTTTTTAGGTACTTCAAATAAAAATATAATTCCAAATGGTTGGCAAAATTTTATGGAATCAGTTGTTGAATTTATTAAAGATATAGCTGTAAATCAACTTGGCGAAAGCGCCTATAGACCATGGTTACCATTCATTGGTACAATATTTCTATTTGTTTTTGGTTGTAACTGGGCAGGTGCTGTAATCCCTTGGAAATTAATCAAGCTTAATGAAGGTGAGTTTGCAGCTCCGACCAACGATATAAATACCACTGTAGCTTTAGCGTTATTAACATCATTCACCTATTTTTATGCAGGCTTTAGTACAAAAGGATTCGGTTATTTTAAACGTTATATTGAACCTACACCTATTTTATTACCAATTAATATCCTAGAAGATTTTACAAAACCTCTTTCTTTAAGCTTTAGACTATTTGGAAATGTTTTAGCTGATGAATTAACTGTTTCAGTTTTAACTGTATTAGTTCCTTTGTTTATACCTTTACCAGTAATGCTTTTAGGGGTTTTTGCCAGTTCAGTTCAAGCCCTAATTTTTTCAACATTAGCTGGAGCTTATATCGCTGAATCTATTGAAGGACATTAATTTAATTTCAATCCAAAATATTAGAAATTTGTTAATTTTTTGTTACTTAACCCACGAATAAACTATATGGATCCACTTGTTTCTGCTGCTTCTGTTATAGCCGCTAGTATTGCTGTTGGTTTAGCTGCAATCGGTCCAGGAATTGGACAAGGGACTGCTGCTGGTCAAGCTGTTGAAGGTATTGCTCGTCAACCGGAAGCTGAAAATAAAATTCGTGGTACTTTACTTTTAAGTTTTGCCTTTATGGAAGCATTAACTATTTATGGTCTGGTTGTAGCGTTGGCATTATTGTTTGCAAACCCATTTACTAATTAGAAATTAACTAAGACGTGATTAATATATTATTTAAAGCGTCTTAGATATTTGTGGTGTAAAAATCAAGTGTTATATTTATTGAATAAAAATTTAATTTCTACTATTAAAAATGTTTTACAATTCAATTCTAATAATAGTTACTGAAAAAACAGGAGGACTTTTTGACTTTGATGGTACTTTACCAGTTATAGGTCTACAATTTATAGTCTTTATGTTTATTTTGAACTCTATTTTGTACAATCCCCTTTTAGATATTATTGATGAAAGAAATACTTATATAAAAAGAAGTTTAGATGAAGCTGCAAAGATTTTGACAAAGGCTAATCAATTGAATGAAAAGTTTGATGAGAAAGCATCGAAGGCGCGAAAAGCTGCTAAATTAGATCTTGTAATTTATCAAAATTTATATAAAGATATTTTGGAGGAAAAGATGAAATCTTCTCAAATTTTTATTGATGATTTTCTTACTGAAACAACTGAAAATTTTGAAAGTAATAAAGATGAGATATTAATCAGTTTTGATAATGAAATTGATTCTCTAACTAGTCAAATAATGACTAAAATTCTTAGTTAATTTTGAGAATACTTTTTGACCAAACTAGATATAAATTTGAACCTATAAAAATTTATAAATATTAAATAATAATCTCTAATGTGTTAATTAAAATGAAAGGTTATATAGATTGTATTATAGCTAATTCTAGTGAGGAGTTTACTATTTCACTAAATCCTGATATATTTGAAACAAATATAATAAATATAATTTTATTATTAGGGATACTTTTCGTTGTAATAAAGAATTTTTTAACAGAAAATCTTACAAGTCGTAAAGAAAAAATTGTAGAAACCATAGAAAGTGCTGAAGCTCAATTAACAGATTCTAATAATCGTTATATAGAAGCACAAAAACAATGGGCACAAGTGGATATTATTATAAAAGAAATAAATCAACAAATGGAAACTACAAAGAAAAATCTCTTAAAACTTAAATGGAATCAAACCAAAGAAGATCTTTCGAAGAAATTTACAATAGCAATAGAGATTTTACATAATCGAGAAAATAAAATTTTTGCTGATGTAATTAGAGAAGTTTCAAAAAAAGCCTTAAATCGGGTTATTAGTAAACTTGTAAATCAGTTAGGAAAAGTTGAACAATCAGCAATTATAAATCGTAAAATAGCTCAATTAGGAGATTAAATATGGCTAACACAATAGTTGGTTTCAAAATAGCAAATCCGTATTCTGAAGCGCTATTACAATTAGGCTTAAATTTGTACTTAAAGGAAGATAGAGCTGATACTCAAGTTTTTTTTCAAATCATTTTTGATATGGAAAATTTACTAACTTTATTAAAATTAACGCCAGTCTTAGAAAAATATCTTTCTAATCCTTTAATTCCAGGTGAGGATAAAAAAAATGTTTTAGAGAAGTGCCTAACAAAAAAAACTAGTATCACAACAAGAAATTTTCTAATGCTTTTAGTAGATAAAAAAAGAATAGGATTTATTGAGCCTATTATTCAAATTTTTCTAAATAAGGCATACGAATTTGTTTGTTTAAAATTTGTTGAAGTTTATTCTGCTTCTGTCTTAACCCAAAATCAAAAAGACCAATTAATTGAAAAACTTAAAATATTATTAGGGCCACAATTTATTACATCAAAAGTTTACTACTCCAAAATTAATGTAACATTTAGAATAGATAAAGAGATTTTAGGTGGTTTTATTATTAAAGTAGATTCAAAAATTATTGATTTAAGTCTAAGGGGCGAACTAGACGGTTTGGCAAAACAGTTGGAAACAAGTTTAATAATATGAAAATATTTATTCATGTTTGTTATGATTTTTAAAAGTAGTTTGTTTTATCTTTCTCTAATTTAAAGTTTTTATATTAAGTATTAAGCAAGAAAAAATTTAAAAGTCTATGACGAATCCAAACGAAATAAGTAATATTATCAGAAAACAGATTGAAGATTATAGTACAGATCTAAGTATTGATATTATTGGTACTGTACTACAAGTAGGAGACGGTATTGCTCGTGTTTATGGCTTAGATGAAGTTATGGCTGGGGAATTACTTGAATTTGATGAAGGGACAATTGGTATTGCACTGAATCTAGAAAATGACAATGTAGGAGCTGTACTAATGGGAGATGGTCGAGAAATATTAGAGGGAAGTACAGTAAAAGCAACAGGACGAATTGCACAAATTCCAGTTGGTGAAAATTTATTAGGCCGTGTTTTAGATCCCTTAGCTCGAGCTATTGATGGGAAAGGTGAAGTTCAAACTAGAGAAACACGTCTTATTGAGTCTATGGCTCCCGGTATTATTAGTCGAAAATCTGTTTGTGAACCTCTACAAACGGGTATTACAGCAATTGATGCCATGATTCCAATTGGTAGAGGACAACGTGAGCTAATTATAGGGGATCGTCAAACGGGAAAAACATCAATAGCTTTAGATACAATTATTAATCAACAAGGTGAAAATGTTGTTTGTGTTTATGTTGCAATTGGCCAGAAAGCTTCCTCTGTTGCTCAAGCTGTTACTACATTACAAGAAAGAGAAGCTTTATCTTATACTGTCATTGTTGCAGCAAATGCAGATCAACCTGCAACATTACAGTACATTGCACCTTATACAGGTGCAGCCATAGCTGAATATTTTATGTATACGGGTAAGCATACTTTAGTTATCTACGATGATTTATCAAAACAAGCATCGGCATATCGTCAGATGTCTTTATTATTACGTCGGCCTCCTGGAAGAGAAGCTTATCCTGGTGATGTTTTTTATCTACATTCTCGTTTATTAGAACGAGCTGCAAAATTAAATGATACTCTTGGAAGTGGAAGTATGACGGCGTTACCGATTATTGAAACACAAGCGGGCGATGTTTCTGCATACATTCCCACAAATGTAATTTCTATTACCGATGGTCAAATCTTTTTATCTGGTGACTTATTTAACTCAGGATTACGTCCAGCAATAAATGTTGGTATTTCAGTATCTCGTGTTGGTTCTGCTGCACAAATAAAAGCAATGAAAAAAGTAGCTGGAAAGCTTAAATTAGAATTGGCGCAATTTGCTGAATTAGAAGCATTTTCACAATTTGCTTCAGATTTAGATAAAGCAACACAAGCTCAGTTAGCTCGTGGACAAAGATTAAGAGAAATTTTAAAACAAGCACAAAACTCACCTATCCCTGTAGCTGAACAAGTAGCAATTATTTATATTGGAACAAATGGATTTTTAGACGACTTAGAAATTGGTGATATTTCATCTTTTTTAAAAAGTTTACGTGAATATATAACAAATTCTAAATCTGAATATTTAGAAATTATTAACTCCTCAAAACAGTTAACACCTGAAGCAGAAATGATTTTGAAAGATGCTATTGCTGATGTAAAAAAGACTTTTAAAATTTAATAAATAACTGTTTTTAAATTTCTTTTTTGTGGTAAACTTGAAAGTTTGCTACAAAAAAGAAATTTGCTTTCTTTTACAAAAGGGACTTATAATTATAACTAATACATTTAAAATATCTTTATTCAAAAGGATATCTATGTTATTTAGCATATAACTTAAGTCCAAGAACCGAGTTTAAAAAGGTGATTTGTTATAGAGAAAAAATCTAAAATTATTATAGGAAAAATCTTTATGAAAAATTATATTGAAAATAAAGGCACACTTAATGATGAAAATCAACAGAATTCAATAAAGACAAAAACGCCTACAACTGAATCATTATTAACTCCCAGATTTTATACAACAAATTTTGATGAGATGGAAAGTCTAGATATTTCGTCAAATAGGTTAGAAATTGAAGCTACGATAAAAGAATTTCGCGTAGATTATAATCAATATCATTTTATAAGAGACCATGATTTTAATAAACCTTTAGTACACTTCGATGAAAATTCAAAATCTTTAATGATAGAATTTTTGGAACGTTCATGTACCGCTGAGTTTTCGGGGTTTTTGTTATATAAGGAGTTATCAAGACATCTTAAAACAAAGAATCCTTTATTATCAGAAGGCTTTTTATTTATGTCTCGCGATGAAGCAAGACATGCTGGATTTTTAAATAAATCAATGAGCGATTTTAATGTAACACTAGATTTAGGCTTTTTAACAAAAAGTCGAAAATATACGTTTTTTTCACCGAAGTTTATTTTCTACGCTACTTATTTATCAGAAAAAATTGGTTACTGGCGATACATAACAATATACAAACATTTAGAACAAAATCCAGAGTACCGTGTTCATCCAATCTTTAAGTTTTTTGAAAGTTGGTGTCAAGATGAAAATAGACATGCTGATTTTTTTGCTGCAATTTTAAAATCACAACCTAAACTATTAACAACTAACGAGGCTAAATTATGGTGCAGATTCTTTTTATTGTCAGTTTTTGCCACTATGTACCTAAATGATCTTCAAAGAAGTAATTTTTATAGATTAATTGGCTTGGATGCTAAGGAATTTGATCGTTATGTTATTCGAAAAACAAATGAGAGTGCTGGACGTCTTTTTCCTATTATGCTCGATGTAAAACATCCTTTGTTTTTTAAATACTTAGATAATTGTGTCCAAGCTAATTTATCCCTTGTAAAAATTGAGGAAAAGCAAAAACAACATCGTGGTTATATTATTGAGAAATTTGTATACTTATTAAAACGTTGTTTCAATTATTATATGATTGCTAAAAATTTAGTTTATTTATACTTTTTACAACCTATAAATTCACAAAAGACATGGAACACTATCCTTTAATTAATTTTAAAAATTAATTATTGATGTATAATGAACTGATAGGGAGACTATTATTATGAAAAATAATAATGCACAAATAGGAAAAATAGCTCCGGACTTTGAAGCTATAGCAGTTTTTGATGAAGAATTTGGCAAAATTCGATTATCAGATTATCGCAATAAAAAATATGTTGTTTTATTTTTTTATCCTCTGAATTTTACTTTTGTTTGTCCTACTGAAATAACGTCATTTAGTGATCGTTTTGAAGAATTTATGGATCTTGATACCGAAATCTTAGGAGTTTCTGTTGACAGTGAATATTCTCATTTAGCTTGGCTCCAAATTGAGCGAGATGAGGGAGGTTTGGGCGAATTAACTTACCCTTTGGTTTCCGATTTGAAAAAAGAAATTACCCTTTCCTATAATGTGTTAGATGATTCAGGAGTTGCCTTACGAGGTTTATTTATTATTGATAAAAACGGCGTAATTCAGTATTCAACAACAAATAATTTGTCTGTAGGTCGTAGTGTTGATGAAACATTAAGAATTCTTCAAGCGGTTCAATACGTGACTGAAAATCCAGATGAAGCATGTCCTGTAGATTGGGAACCAGGAGATGAAACAATTTATCTTTAAAAATCTAGAAATTAATATAATATTAATAGTATCAATAATGCCAAAATTAAAAGTAAAAAAAGCGGCTAAAAAACGATATAAAACTATTAAAGCAAAAAAATTTATTCGTCGAAAGGCTTTTAAGGGACATCTTTTACAAAAGAAATCTTCAAAGCAGAAAAGAAATTTATCAACACAAATTATTGTAAGTTATTCAGATATTAAATCAATAAGAAAAATGTTAGTTTGTTAAATTTTTTCAAGTAAAAACTATGGTTAGAGTTAAAAGAGGGAATGTCGCAAGAAAACGTAGGAAAAAAATCTTGAAGCTTGCAAAAGGGTTTCGTGGTTCTCAATCAAGGTTATTTAGAATAGCAAATCAACAAGTTATGAAAAGTCTAGTTTATGCCTATATTGGAAGAAAGGAAAAAAAACGAATATTTCGCAAGCTATGGATTGCGAGAATTAATTCTTCAGCTCGAGGATATAATATTAACTATAGTCATTTTATTTGTAAATTGAAGCAATCTAAAATTCTTTTAAATCGTAAAATGTTATCACAATTAGCAATTTTAGATCCATTGGCTTTTTCAAACTTAATTAAAGTAACGCAATAAAAAATTTTTCAACAAATTAATTTTTTTGTTGAAAAATTTTTTGCTTAATATTTTAATTCATTTAAATATCTATTAACTTATGAACAGGACAATTTCAGTTTTAGTTGAAAAGGATTCAGGAGGATTGTTGCGTATTATTAGTTTATTAACAAGAAGAAAATTTCATATTGAAAGCATCAGCATAGCTGGATGTGAAAGAAAATATTATGAAAGATTAACGATTGTCTTAACAAATCCAAATAAAGAAATGGATCAAGCTTATCAGTTAACTAAGCAATTACGAAAATTACTTAATGTTGTATCCGTTGAAGATATTACAGCTCTTCCTAGTGTACATCGAGAACTTCTTTTGATAAAATTACAACTTAACCCTACAGAACGAAATGAAATTATCAATCTTATTAAGAATTTTGAATTTAGAATTAAAATTATTGATCTTACAGAATCGATTATAATTTTAGAGGTCATAGCAGATTCTAGAAAGGTTATTGCTTTTCAAAAAGTATTGGAAAAATATAAAATTTTGGAGTTAATTAGAACAGGGGAAATCGCTTTAACAAGAGAATAGTTACTTAATATATGACTTAATATATGATGATAGAGGGCAAGTTCAATTATTAAACTGAAGTCATCCGAATATTAAATATTTAAGGAAAAAGTAGTTTGATAATAATTTATTTTATTACTTTTAATATTATTATTTGCTTATTCTGAGTAATTTGACTTATATTTAGTTTCTTATTTTACCCATATTTAGTAAAATAAGAAATCAAACAATAGATATGTAGATGATTTCAAAGGTTTGGAAGAAAAGTATAACCATGTCCCTGGTTTTTCCTGATAAGATAAGCAATCATTTACATCCCACTCAAAGACATATAATTTTTTTTTTGAAAAAAAATTTATACACAATAAAATTGTAGATTGAGGAAAAAAATAGGTTTTTATAACTCTTTTTGAGTTTTCTTTGTGTTTTTTCTCGATACTAATAAAAATATTACAATTATCTATACGTTCACAATTAAGGCAGATACACATAATTTGATCATTAAAGTTGATTATTTTTTGCGTGGGAGCGGAGGGACTTGAACCCTCACGATTAAAAATATCAACGGATTTTCATTTCTAAATGATTTTCATCACTATTATATTACTGTAGAAAGTTAGAAATTGGACTCTTTCTTTACCATTTATGGTAGTTCCCGTCGAGTCTCTGCACCTTAAAAATTATTTATTGGCTCAAGGTTATCATATCATCAAGACTTAGAGTTCCTTGAATTTGAGAACTTACTAAAGACACCAGGTTTCTGACGTTATGCTCAAACTTCTAAGTCCGTTGCGTCTACCATTCCGCCACGCTCCCATATCTCTATATTATAATACATGATATATAGACTAGTCAAATTAGGCGACACCCAGATTCGAACTGGGGATAGAGGATTTGCAATCCACGGCCTTACCACTTGGCTATATCGCCTCTTATCTTATTTTTAACATATATATATATATAGTATAACACTATAATGGTGTTATAAAGGTAAAAAAGAATTTGTAAATGTTGTAAATTTGAATAAATAAATTATATGTATATCTAAATACTACTTAATAAAATTTATCTATATAATTTATTTAAGTTCATAGATTGATAATTACTATTGTATAAAATTGTAAGGGGACTTATAATGTACTCCTTAACCTATATAGAAATAGAAAACAATTAAGAGTTCCACACCTTCGTTTGGAGAAGTGGATGCCTGAGAACGTACAGGAAAGAACTCGAATAAAAAGTGAGCGTTATGAATCTGGTGTAATACCATATGCTAAAATGGGATATTGGGATGCAGATTACAAAGTTAAAGATACTGATATTCTAGCTCTATTTCGTATAACTCCTCAACCAGGTGTAGATCCTGTAGAAGCTGCCGCTGCTGTTGCTGGTGAATCTTCAACAGCAACATGGACAGTAGTATGGACAGATTTACTGACGGCTTGTGATATCTACCGAGCGAAAGCATATCGTGTGGATCCTGTTCCAGGAACAAACGATCAATATTTCTCATACATTGCATATGAATGTGATTTATTTGAAGAAGGTTCTCTTGCGAACTTAACAGCATCTATCATCGGTAATGTATTTGGTTTTAAAGCTGTTAAAGCATTACGTTTAGAAGATATGAGAATTCCTTACGCTTACCTTAAAACATTCCAAGGTCCTGCTACAGGTGTGGTCGTAGAAAGAGAAAGATTAGATAAATTTGGACGTCCTTTATTAGGAGCTACTGTTAAACCTAAATTAGGTCTTTCAGGTAAAAATTATGGTCGTGTTGTTTACGAAGGTTTAACAGGTGGTCTTGATTTCCTTAAAGATGATGAAAACATTAATTCACAACCATTTATGAGATGGAAAGAGCGTTTCTTATATTGTATGGAAGGTGTTAACCGTTCAGCAGCAGCTACAGGTGAAGTTAAGGGTTCTTATCTTAATGTTACTGCAGCAACAATTGAAAATATGTATGAACGTGCAGAGTACTCTCATGCTATTGGTAGTGTTATTTGTATGATCGATTTAGTAGTCGGATATACAGCAATTCAAACCATGGCAATTTGGGCTCGAAAAGCGGAAATGATTTTACATTTACATCGTGCGGGTAACTCTACTTATGCACGTCAAAAAAACCATGGTATTAACTTTAGGGTTATTTGTAAATGGATGCGTATGTCTGGTGTAGACCATATTCATGCTGGTACTGTTGTAGGGAAACTAGAAGGAGATCCTTTGATGGTTAGAGGATTTTATAATACATTATTATTAACCGAGTTAAAAATTAATTTAGCTGAAGGACTATTTTTTGATATGGATTGGGCATCACTCCGAAAATGTGTTCCTGTAGCATCAGGTGGTATTCATTGTGGTCAAATGCATCAACTTCTTTATTATTTAGGTGATGATGTTGTTCTACAATTTGGAGGTGGTACAATTGGTCACCCTGATGGTATACAAGCCGGCGCGACAGCAAATCGTGTTGCTTTAGAAGCAATGGTTTTAGCTAGAAATGAGGGTCGTGATTATGTCGGTGATGGACCGGAAATTTTACGTAATGCAGCAAGTACTTGTGGACCGTTAAAAGCAGCTTTAGATCTATGGAAAGATATTACTTTTGAATATACTTCAACAGATACACCTGATTTTGTTGAAGTAGCGACTGAAAATCCTTAAATCTATTCTGTTCTATAGTTTACTATCGAAGAATAGACTAATAAATTTTAATCTTTTTGATATTTTACATTAAAACAAAAGATAGAAAAAGTTTAGTAGTTAACTAAAAATAAAACTAAAATATTTACATTAAATAAAATAATTGAAGAGTAATGAGACTTACACAAGGATGTTTTTCATTTTTACCAGATTTAAGCGACGAACAAATTAAACATCAAGTTGGTTATGCTATTTCAAAAGGATGGGCGATTAGTGTAGAATGGACAGATGATCCTCACCCCCGTAATGCGTATTGGGAGTTATGGGGCCTTCCATTATTTGATATTAAAGACTCTGCAGCAGTTATGTATGAGTTAAATGAATGCAGAAGAATTAATCCTGAAGGCTATATTAAAATTAATTGTTATGATGCTAGTAAGGGAACAGAAAGTTGTGCTCTATCTTTCATTGTACAACGTCCTGCTGAAGAACCTGGTTTCTATTTAGAACGTAATGAAGTAGGTGGTCGTAATATTCAGTATACAATTTCAAGTTACGCTGTTCAAGCAAGACCTGCAGGCGATCGATACTAAGATCATTTTTATAGATCTTTTATAAGAATAAAAATTCGTAAATTTTTATTCTTATAAAAAATTTATAAAAATAATCTTCGAACTTGAGATTCTAATGAATAAAAACTTAATTCTTAATTCATTTCAGGAATTCAAATAATCTTTTTCTTTCAATTATACAAGATAAAGATAAAGATGAATTGATTTATATATTTAGGAATTTATATAAGTATTGAGATTTTTATTTTATGTAGATTTGACAAATCTATAGATTTTATATAAGATAAAAATAAAGTTTTTCTTAAGCCCCCATCGTCTAGAGGCCTAGGACATCTCCTTTTCACGGAGAAAACAGGGATTCGAATTCCCTTGGGGGTAAGTTGGATAAGGAATTTAATAGTTAATTAATAATCGACTATAAATACCTTATTAGTAATAAATAATTTTTAATTTTATTAAGTTTCTTTTTTTTTTGAAATTCATTATAATAAAGTAGTGAAAACTCAATTCTTAATAATTCTACTTAAAGAAAATTATTTAATAAAATTTGAGCGTTTCCTATCTTTATGTTTCCAAAGAGGAAAAATTAAATGAACTCAAAAAAAAAAGAAACAAAAGTTAAAGTTTTAGTTGATCGTGATAATATTAATAGTACTAGTTTTGAAAAATGGGCTAAACCAGGACATTTTTCACGTACACTATCAAAGGGTCCAAAAACAACAACCTGGATTTGGAATTTACATGCTGATGCTCATGATTTTGATAGTCAAACAAAATCTTTAGAAGAAGTTTCAAGAAAAATCTTTAGTGCGCATTTTGGGCAATTAGCTATAATATTTTTGTGGATAAGTGGAATGCATTTTCATGGCGCGTATTTTTCAAATTACTTAACATGGTTAAATAATCCTACTGCTATTAAGCCCAGTGCTCAAGTAGTTTGGCCTATTGTTGGTCAAGAAATTTTAAATGGAGATGTTGGTGGAAATTTCCAAGGTGTACAAATAACATCCGGGTTCTTTCAATTATGGCGTGCTGAAGGTATAACAAGTGAAATTGAATTATATTGGACAGCTATCGGAGGTTTAATAATGTCCGGTTTAATGCTATTTGGAGGTTGGTTTCACTATCATAAAGCTGCTCCAAAATTAGAATGGTTTCAAAATGTGGAATCAATGTTAAATCATCATTTGTCAGGGTTATTAGGATTAGGTTGTCTTGCCTGGTCAGGTCATCAAATCCATATAGCACTACCTATTAATAAATTATTAGACGCTGGTGTGGCTTCACAAGAAATTCCTTTACCTTATGAATTTCTTATTAATAGAGAGTTAATTGGACAATTATATCCGAGTTTTAAACAAGGCTTAGTTCCTTTTTTTTCGTTTAATTGGGGTGAATATTCAGATTTTCTAACTTTTAAAGGTGGATTAAACCCTGTTACTGGCGGATTATGGTTAAGTGATACTGCTCATCATCATCTAGCTTTAGCAGTATTATTTATTGTCGCTGGACACATGTATCGTACAAATTGGGGAATAGGTCACAGTATGAAAGAAATTTTAGAAGCTCATAAGGGACCTTTTACAGGTGCTGGTCATACTGGTCTGTATGAAATTTTAACAACTTCTTGGCATGCTCAATTAGCTATCAATTTAGCTATGGTTGGGTCATTAAGCATTATAGTCGCACACCATATGTACGCTATGCCGCCATATCCTTACATCGCAACAGATTATGCTACTCAGCTTTCTCTATTTACACATCATATGTGGATTGGTGGATTTTGTGTTGTCGGTGGTGCAGCGCATGGAGCTATTTTTATGGTTCGTGATTATAATCCTGCAAAGAATTATAATAATTTATTAGATAGGGTGGTTCGTCATCGAGATTCCATTATTTCTCATTTAAACTGGGTTTGTATTTTTTTAGGATTTCATAGTTTTGGTTTATACATACATAATGATACTATGAGAGCATTAGGCCGAGCTCCCGATATGTTTTCAGATACGGGTATCCCGTTAAAACCAATTTTTGCACAAACTATTCAAAATTTACATTTAATTGCACCAACCAATACAGCCCCCAATGCCTTAACGACAGCAAGTTATATTTTTGGAGGAGATATTGTTTCAGTTGGATCAAAAATTGCCATCATGCCAATGAAATTAGGTACTGCTGATTTTATGGTTCATCATATTCATGCCTTTACAATTCATGTCACAGTTTTAATTTTATTAAAAGGTGTATTGTATGCTCGTAGTTCAAAATTAATACCAGATAAAGCCAATTTAGGGTTCCGTTTTCCTTGTGATGGACCCGGTAGGGGGGGTACTTGTCAAGTCTCAGCTTGGGATCATGTATTTCTAGGTTTATTCTGGATGTATAATTCGATATCAGTAGTAATATTTCATTTTAGTTGGAAAATGCAGTCTGATATATGGGGTTCCATAACAGCAACGGGAACAGTTTCTCATATTACAGGAGGTAATTTTGCACAAAGTGCATTAACAATCAATGGGTGGTTAAGAGATTTTTTATGGGCACAAGCTTCACAAGTAATTCAATCTTATGGTTCAGCATTATCTGCTTATGGTTTAATATTTCTTGGAGCACATTTTATTTGGGCGTTTAGCCTAATGTTTCTATTTAGTGGACGGGGATATTGGCAAGAACTTATTGAATCTATAGTTTGGGCGCATAACAAAATTAAAGTTGCTCCAGCTATTCAACCTCGTGCGCTAAGCATTACACAAGGTAGGGCAGTAGGATTAGCACATTATTTATTAGGTGGTATAGGTACCACTTGGTCTTTCTTTTTAGCAAGAATTATTTCTGTAGGATAAAATTAATGAGGTAAAATATTTATGGTAACTAAATTTCCAAAATTTAGCCAAGCTTTAGCACAAGATCCAACTACTAGAAGAATTTGGTTTGGAATTGCAACAGCTCATGATTTTGAAACACATGATGGAATGACTGAAGAAAATTTATATCAAAAAATTTTTGCTTCTCATTTTGGTCATTTAGCAATTATTTTTCTTTGGACATCAGGTAATTTATTTCACGTTGCGTGGCAAGGTAATTTTGAACAATGGGCATTAAATCCATTAAAAGTAAAACCTATTGCTCATACGATTTGGGATCCACATTTTGGCGAACTTGCAATGAAAGCTTTTACGAAAGGAGGAGCTTTTTATCCAGTAAATATTTCTTATTCAGGTGTTTATCACTGGTGGTATACTATTGGTATGCGAAATAATAATGACTTATATCTAGGTTCTATTTTTCTAATAGCCCTATCTAGTTTATTATTATTTGCTGGATGGTTACATTTACAACCAAAATTCCTTCCAAGTCTATCGTGGTTTAAAACAAATGAGTCACGTTTAAATCATCATTTAACAGGTTTATTTGGAGTTAGTTCATTAGCTTGGACAGGACATTTGGTTCATGTGGCAATTCCAGAATCACGTGGAATTAATATTGGTTGGGATAATTTTCTAACAACTTTGCCTCATCCTGAAGGTTTAACACCATTTTTTGATGGGAATTGGAATGTATATTCACAAAATCCAGATACTATAGAACATATTTTTGGTACAAAAATAGGAGCTGGTACAGCTATTTTAACTTTTTTAGGGGGATTTCATCCACAATCTCAATCACTTTGGCTTACTGATATTGCGCATCATCATCTTGCAATCGCAATTGTATTTATAATTGCTGGTCATATGTATCGAACAAATTTTGCGATTGGTCATAATATGAAAGAAATTTTAGACGCCCATCGTCCACCAGGAGGAAGATTAGGTGCTGGTCATCGTGGTCTATTTGACACAATAACGAACTCTTTACATATGCAATTAGGATTAGCATTAGCATCTTTAGGTGTTATAACGTCATTAGTAGCACAACATATGTATGCTATACCACCCTATGCTTTTATGGCAAAAGATTTTACAACTCAAGCGGCTCTTTACACACATCATCAATATATAGCAGGTTTTTTAATGGTAGGCGCCTTTGCGCATGGAGCAATTTTCTTTGTTCGAGACTATGATCCAGAACAAAATAAAGATAATGTTTTGGCTAGAATGCTTGAACATAAAGAGGCCATTATTTCTCATTTAAGTTGGGTAAGCTTATTTTTAGGTTTTCATACTTTGGGTTTATATATTCATAATGATACTGTAGTTGCATTTGGCCAACCAGAGAAACAAATATTAGTAGAGCCTGTTTTTGCGCAATTTATTCAAGCAGCATCAGGAAAGGCTATTTATGGCTTTGATCTTTTATTATCTTCGAAAGAAAATCCTGCTAGTGTGGCTGGTAGTGAAATTTGGCTACCAGGTTGGATTGAAGCAATAAATAATGAGAAAAATGATTTGTTTTTAACGATTGGTCCTGGCGATTTTTTAATACATCATGCCATTGCGTTAGGTTTACACGTTACAGCCTTAATTTTAGTTAAAGGAGCTTTAGATGCACGTGGATCTAAATTAATGCCAGATAAAAAAGATTTTGGTTATAGTTTCCCATGTGATGGTCCAGGGCGTGGTGGTACTTGTGATATATCAGCTTGGGATGCCTTTTATTTAGCAATGTTTTGGATGTTAAATACAATTGGTTGGGTTACTTTCTATTGGCATTGGAAGCACGTAACAATTTGGCAGGGAAATGCAGCTCAATTTAATGAGTCCTCAAATTATATTATGGGATGGTTACGAGACTATTTATGGTTGAATTCTTCTCCATTAATTAATGGCTATAACCCTTATGGTATGAATAGTTTATCTGTCTGGGCTTGGATGTTCCTATTCGGCCATTTAATTTGGGCTACTGGATTTATGTTTTTAATTTCTTGGAGAGGATATTGGCAAGAGCTTATAGAAACTTTAGTTTGGGCTCATGAACGCACACCTCTAGCTAATTTGGTTCGCTGGCGCGACAAACCTGTTGCTTTATCAATTGTTCAAGCTAGATTAGTAGGGTTAATTCACTTTACTGTAGGGTATATTTTAACATATGCTGCATTTGTTATTGCTTCAACGGCTGGAAAATTTGGTTAATCTATACTATAATATTTAATTAGATTTATTAATATTAATAAATCTAATTAAATATTATAGTATAGATTAACCAAATTTTTATGGCTAAAAAATCACTGATTCAACGAGAGAGAAAAAGAGAAAAACTTGTTTCTCGATACATGGAAAGGCGTCAATTCCTTCTATTAGAACTTAAGAAAACTACTAATTTTGTTCAGCAAATGCAAATTAACCGAAAAATACAAAAATTACCTCGAAATAGTTCAAAAATAAGACTAAGGAATAGATGTTGGAGAACTGGTCGTACTCGGGGGGTCTATAGAGATTTTGGTCTATGTAGACATATGATTCGAGAAATGGCACTTAATTGTATTTTACCTGGCGTCAAGAAGGCCAGTTGGTAATTCGTTATTCTAATATATATATTAGAATAACGCATTAATTGACTAAACTTATAAAAGGTAATAATTAAAAGGTTTTTATAAACCAAGTTTATTTCCACGTCGGTATTGTAAAAAAGCAGCAACAAATAAACCTATTAAAGTAACGGGAATTAGACCTAATACTATACCAAAAAGAAGAGGCTCAAGCATAATTTATATGTATTTATATATATATAATATGATGTTTAAAAATTTATCTGAAACCAACCGAAGCCTGCCAAAGGAAGGCAAGTAATAAAAAAAGAACAGGAATAATTGGTAAAATATCTACAATTGGGCTATAAATTGCATAAAGTTCTGGCAATTTTGTTAGTAATATACTTTCCATATTTAATATTTTATTATTATTTATATAACATTATAATACTAGTATTGAACTATAATATCCAATAAAGTAGAGTTAAAGTATTAATGTTAATATAAGATATAGAATATATTATATTAACATTTATATTTAGTATAGTATATTATATATAATAATACAAATAAAATATATATTACATGTATTATTGTAAGGTAATAATATTTAATGGTAAAAAATATTAGTATAAAGGGTTTGGATTTTCTAAGGAAATGGGGAGATCAAGATATTAACGTTAATAATTGATACTAATGTATCAACTATTAACTTTAATATATAGAAATTTGTATAACAAAAAAGATTAGATTTACTAAATTAACCAACAATAGAAGGAGCTGAAACAGCAACAGGTAAAACTTCGTTAGATGCTAAATCTAGTGGGAAGTTGTGAGCGTTACGTTCATGCATTACTTCCATCCCTAAATCTGCACGGTTGATGATATCAGCCCATGTGTTAATTACACGACCTTCGCTATCTACAACAGATTGGTTAAAGTTGAACCCATTTAAATTAAATGCCATAGTACTTACACCTAAAGCAGTTAACCATATTGCAATTACTGGCCATGCTGCAAGGAAGAAATGTAAAGCACGAGAATTATTGAAACTAGCGTATTGGAAGATTAAACGACCAAAGTAACCATGTGCAGCTACAATGTTATAAGTTTCTTCTTCTTGGCCAAATTTGTAACCATAGTTTACAGATTCAACTTCACTTGTTTCACGAATTAAACTTGAAGTTACTAAAGAACCATGCATAGCACTGAATAATGAACCACCAAATACACCAGCTACACCAGCCATATGGAATGGGTGCATTAAGATGTTGTGCTCAGCTTGGAATACAATCATGAAGTTGAAAGTACCAGAAATACCTAATGGCATACCATCAGAGAAACTACCTTGACCAATAGGGTAAACTAAGAATACTGCAGAAGCTGCTGCTACTGGAGCAGAAAAAGCTACAAAAATCCAAGGACGCATACCTAAACGGTAGCTAAGTTCCCATTCACGACCCATCCAACAAGCAACACCAATTAAGAAATGGAAAACTACTAATTGGTAAGGACCACCATTGTATAACCACTCTTCAATTGATAAAGCTTCCCAAATAGGATAGAAGTGAATACCAATAGCGTTTGAACTAGGGATAACAGCACCACTTATGATGTTGTTTCCATATAATAAGGATCCAGCCACAGGTTCACGGATACCATCAATATCTACAGGAGGTGCTGCGATAAAAGCGATAATGTAGCAAGATGCTGCTGTTAATAACGTAGGTATCATTAAACAACCAAACCAACCGATGTATAAACGGTTTTCAGTACTAGTAATCCATGTAGCAAATGTACCCCAATCTCTTTTTTCTTCACGTCTTTCTAAAGTTGCAACCATAATAATTTTTATTAAATAATTTTTATTCTTCCCAGGTACTTTCTAAGTTAGATTATCAATATCCTGTTATTAGTTAGTATAGCTTTTGTTTAGTGTAAGTTTGTTCTTTTTGTCATAAAAATATTTACTTTATAATTTTAAGATATTAACGTTGTAAATTTGTTAATAAAGTTTATTTTACATATTTCGATTTTCATATTGACAATTTAAATCATAACAGATTATACTATCCTATAATATAGAATTAATTATTTTTCAATAGTCTTGATTGATTCTTTAATTTTTTAATTTTAAATAAAATAATTGTTACTAGTATTAAACATGTCACATTCTGTTAATATATATGATACTTGTATCGGTTGTACGCAATGCGTTCGTGCTTGTCCTACTGATGTTTTAGAAATGGTTCCATGGGATGGCTGTAAAGCAGGACAAATTGCCTCTGCTCCTCGTACTGAGGATTGTGTAGGTTGTAAGCGTTGTGAAACTGCTTGTCCAACTGATTTTTTAAGTATTCGTGTTTATTTAGGAGCTGAGACAACACGTAGTATGGGATTAGCTTATTAAACTAACTTTGCTAAGCATAATTTATGCTTAGCAAAGTTAGTTTAATAATGGGTTGCTAACTCAATGGTAGAGTAATCGGCTTTTAACCGAAAAGTTCTGGGTTCAAGTCCCAGGTGACCCAATTCTTTTTAATATAAATCAAAAGGCTATTTATAAGTATAAATGGACCTTTGATTTATATTATTATGGATTCTTGTATTTTTTGATCATGGTCTAATGTCCCTTTAGATTCAACTGGTTCTTTATCTTTATACCTAGGTAATGAAAGTTTATATTTTTTTACTTGTTTTGGTATAGGTTTTTGTTCTTGTTTTTCCTCTTCTTCTTTTTTAAAAGTTTTTGTTATCGAAACTTTAACTTTGTTAAATTCTACATCTACCAGTATATCCACTGGATCATCATCATTATCAATATTATCTTTTTTATAACGTAAATATTCAAGTGATACTTTGTCTTCAACTAGTTTTACAATTGCTCGACGTAAAGGTCTGGCACCGTAAGTTGGGTTAAAGCCTTCTTCGATCAACAATTCCATCATTCTTGGTGTTAAAGATAGGGAAATATTTTTTTCATTTTTTACCCTCTCAACTAAATCATTGATCATAATGATAGCAATCTCTTTAATATTATTTTTTGTCAATTGCTCAAAAACAATAATTTCATCAATACGATTTAAAAACTCTGGTTTAAAAAATGCCTTAAGACTTTCTCCAACTGTGTTACATAATTGAGCATATTTTGTTTTTCTTGTATCACTTGTTTCCCCACTAAATCCAATTCCTTGTGAATTTGCTTCGTTATTCTGAATTGCTTTAGAGCCTAAATTTGATGTCATTATTAAAATTGTATTTTTAAAATCAATAACACGACCTTGAGAGTCTGTTAATCGACCATCTTCAAGTATTTGAAGTAGCAAATTAAATACATCTGGATGTGCTTTTTCAACTTCATCAAATAACACGACAGTATAGGGTTTACGTCGAACAGCTTCAGTTAATTGCCCCCCTTCATTATAACCAATGTAACCGGGTGGAGATCCGATTAATTTAGCTACAGTATGTCGTTCCATAAATTCTGACATATCTAAGCGGACCATTGAATCTTCAGCCCCAAAAAAGAATGAAGCAAGGGTTTTGGTTAATTCGGTTTTTCCTACCCCTGTAGGACCTGAAAAAAAGAAGCTTGCTATAGGTCGTTTCATATTTCTCATCCCAACTCTTGCTCTACGTATAGCTCGTGCTACAGCTGAGACAGCTTCTTTTTGCCCAATTACTCTTGTATGAAGGACATTTTCTAATTCTAATAATCTTGTATTTTCATCTTTTGTAATTTTTGTTACTGGTACACCCGTCCATAATGCAACGATTGAAGCGATATCTTGAGCCCCGACTTTTAACCTTTCAAGTACACCTTTAGGAACTACTCGCTTTTGTGCTTTAATAATCGCACCCATTTGAGCCCGCAAATTTAGTTCGTCATCTCGAATTTCAGTAGCTTTTTCAAATCTTTGTTCTCGAACAGCTAAATCTTTATCGTCTAAAATATTTCGTAATTCTTTGTCAAGAATATAGGCAGCCTCTGGAAGACGGTAATTAACTAATCTAACTCTAGCACTTCCCTCATCAATTAAATCAATTGCTTTATCAGGTAAAAATCTATCAGCTATATATTGTGCACCTAGATTTGCTGCTGCAACTAATGCTTCATTCGTAATTTCTAATCTATGGTGTTGTTCATAACGTAGACGTAAACCTTTCAATATCGTTATAGTTTCTTCAATGCTTGGTTCATTAATCCATACAGGTTGAAAACGACGTTCTAAAGCTGGATCTTTTTCAATATGTTGTCTATATTCATCAATTGTTGTAGCTCCAATACATTGTAATTCTCCACGTGCTAAAGCAGGTTTTAATATATTAGCTGCATCTAATGCACCTTCTGCTGCACCAGCACCTACTAATGTATGAACTTCATCAATTACAATAACTACATTTTTCTGTTCTTTTAATTCTTGAACAATTCGTTTTAAGCGTTCTTCAAACTCTCCTCTATATTTAGTTCCAGCTAGTAGTAATGTAACGTCCAAAACAAAAACTTTATATTCATGTAATTCACTTGGAACTTCACGTTGTATAATCCTTTGTGCTAAACCTTCAGCTACAGCTGTTTTACCTACTCCAGGTTCACCAATTAAAATGGGATTATTTTTACGACGTCTAGACAAAATTTGTATTACACGTTCAATCTCATTCTGTCTACCAACTACAGGATCTAGTTTTGCTCTTTCTGCTGCTTCGGTTAAATCTGTGGTATATTCAAGAAGATTCGGTGTGGCTAATGATGCGCGATCTAAGTCATCGAAAAGGAATAAATCTTTGGTTTGATTTTGATCGCCTACTCCAACATTAGCTAATACTTTTGAACCTGCTTCATGATTTTGATCTAATTCATTTAAAACATAAGCTTTAATACGAGGAATATTAGCACCAAGATTTTGCAAAACTTTTGCACAAATACCATCAGTATCATTTAAAAGGGCTAAAAAAATATGCTCCGTATTAATATAACTATGATTTAAGTCTTTAGATTGCTTTATTGACATTTCCAATATTTTTTTAGCTCTTGGGGTGAATGGTATTTCAATTGCGACGAATCCTGTACCTTTACCTATTAGACGCTCTACTTCCATTCTTACCTTTCTAATAGTAATTCCATATTCTCTGACAGCGTTAATTGCTACACCACAACCTTCGCCTAATAGACCCAAGAGTATTTGTTCTGTTCCTACAAAATTATGACCTAAACGTCTTGACTCTTCTTGTGACATCATAATTACTTGTAGTGCTCTTTCTGTAAATCGTTCAAACATACTATTGTCTCCTAACCTAGTATTAATTAATTATATATGATTTGTTGATATATCACGAAGATAGGTTTTTTTTAGATTTTAAAAAACTATTATACTCCAATATATTGCAAATTTCAAAATTCATATTAAAATTTATGTTATATTAGGAGATTTATTCCTTTTTTTAGTAATAATAATTATTATTGTATAATAATTATTATTACTAAAAAAAACAATTATTTTTTTTAAATTAATTTATGGCAAAAAATAAAGGGACTAGAATTATTATAACATTAAGATGTACAACTTGTAAATCAATTGGAAAAAATAACGAAGAAAAAAAAATTATGGGTAATAAGATACCCAATGTTAGACTGAGTACAAAAAAACTTAACTATACAACAACAAAAAATCGCAGAAATACTCCTGATCGTTTAGAACTAAAAAAATTTTGCCCTAATTGTAATAACCATACAATATATAAAGAAATAAAATAAGGAAAATAAAATGCTTAATAATTTGTCATCAAAGACAAAGCGTAACAATTATAAACTTAAACCAAATGAAAAAATTGATTATAAACAGGTTGATATTTTAGTTTCATTTTTAACTGAACACGGTAAAATTAAATCTCGTCGTTCAACAGAATTAACCTTACAGCAACAAAGACAATTATCACGAGCTATTAAAACCGCTCGTTCCTTGAATTTACTACCTTTTGTAACATCATTAGAAGATTAGAAACAACTTTTTTTATTTAAAGATTAAAGAATATTATGAGCCGTTCCCAGAGAAATGATAACTTTATTGATAAAACTTTTACAATTATTGCTGATATTATATTAAAAGTTTTTCCTGCAAGTAAAGAAGAAAAAGAAGCTTTTTTTTATTATAAGGATGGTATGTCTGCACAATCAGAAGGAGAATATGCTGAAGCTTTAGAAAACTATTATGAGGCTTTACAATTAGAAGAAGATCCTTATGACCGTAGTTTTATTTTATATAATATTGGCTTAATATATTCTAGTAATGGAGAATATTTAAAAGCTTTGGAGTATTATCATAAGGCCCTAGAACTGAATCAAAATTTACCACAGGCTTTAAATAATATTGCTGTAATATATCATTATCAAGGTGTAAAGGCATCTGAAAAACAAAATATTGATGTTGCTAAATTACTTTTTAATAAAGCAGCTGAATATTGGAAACAAGCAATTAATTTAGCACCAAATAATTATATTGAAGCTCAAAACTGGCTACGTACAACAGGTCGACTTTCAACTTAGTTGATGGTATTATTGTTTTATCAGTTAAGTTGAAAGTACGTTATTAAGTTTTTAATAGAAATTCATTAGTTTTTTGCTTTGGATAATCTAGTTAAGTATTTTTTAAACCCGTCTGTTAAAGAAGTTATGGGTTTAAAAAATCTTTACTGACTCACTAGACTAGATTTCATTATTATTTAATATCCTATGAAAAATATAGTTATGGAAAAAAATAATATTGGATGTATCACACAAGTTATTGGTCCCGTTGTTGATGCAGTTTTTTCTTCAGGTATTTTACCAAAAATTTATAATGCTCTCAAAGTAGAAGGCAAGGATGGTCCTATCATTTGCGAAGTACAGCAATTATTAGGTGACAATAGAGTACGTGCTATTGCGATGAGTGCTACTGATGGATTACAAAGAGGTGTTACTGTTTATGATACTCAAGCTCCAATTTCTGTTCCCGTCGGAAAAACAACTCTTGGGCGAATTTTTAATGTTCTAGGGCAACCTATTGATAATTTAGGAGATACATCGGGTAATGACACATTGCCTATTCACCGTCCGGCACCATTATTCACAGATCTTGAGACTAAACCTGCTATATTTGAAACTGGTATTAAGGTAGTTGATTTATTGGCTCCATATCGCCGAGGGGGTAAAATTGGATTATTTGGTGGTGCTGGAGTGGGTAAAACAGTATTAATTATGGAATTAATTAATAATATTGCTAAAGCTCATGGTGGGGTTTCTGTTTTTGGTGGCGTTGGTGAGAGAACTCGTGAAGGTAATGACTTATATATGGAAATGAAAGAATCTGGTGTAATTAATGAAACAAATTTATTAGAATCTAAAGTAGCGTTAGTGTATGGTCAAATGAATGAGCCGCCTGGAGCACGTATGCGTGTCGGATTAACTGCATTGACAATGGCTGAATATTTTCGAGATATTAATAAGCAAGATGTTTTATTATTTATAGATAATATCTTCAGATTTGTTCAAGCTGGTTCTGAAGTTTCTGCTTTGTTAGGTCGTATGCCATCTGCTGTGGGATACCAGCCAACTTTAGGTACCGAGATGGGGGCTTTACAAGAACGAATAACTTCGACTAATCAGGGGTCAATTACTTCTATTCAAGCAGTCTATGTTCCTGCAGACGACTTAACTGATCCCGCTCCGGCAACGACTTTTGCTCATTTAGATGCAACAACCGTATTATCGAGAGGATTAGCTGCAAAAGGAATTTACCCAGCTGTAGATCCATTAGACTCAACTTCAACTATGTTACAACCTTTAATTGTAGGTGAGGAGCATTATAAAACAGCACAATTGGTAAAAGAAACGTTACAACGCTATAAAGAATTACAAGATATTATTGCTATTTTAGGTATTGATGAATTATCGGAAGAAGATCGTTTAGTAGTGGATCGTGCAAGAAAAATTGAACGTTTCTTATCTCAACCTTTTTTTGTGGCCGAAGTTTTTACGGGTTCACCTGGAAAATATGTTGATTTAGAGAGTACAATCAAAGGTTTTAATATGATTTTAGCTGGGGAATTAGATGATTTACCTGAACAAGCCTTCTACTTGGTTGGTGATATCAATGAAGCTATATCGAAAGCACAAACTTTAAATAATTAATTAGGAAATTTTTCAATGAGTTTAAATATTCGTGTTATTGCTCCGGATGGATTAATTTGGGATACTAGAGTCGATGAAGTAGTTTTACCAAGTCTTACTGGTCAATTAGGTATACTTAAAGGTCATGCTCCTTTAATTACCGCGTTAGAAATAGGAATTTTAAGAATTAAAGTTAAATCATCATGGACACCAATTATTGTTTTAGGAGGTTTTGCTGTCATTAAAAATGATGAAGTTGTGGTTTTAATTAGTGGAGTTGAGGAGATGTCAAAACAAGAATATTCTCAAGCAAAAGAACTCTTAAACCAAGCAACCAAAAATTTAGATTTAGCTAAAACTACAAAAGAAAAAATTGATGCATCTCAAGAAATGAAAATAGCTTCGTCAAGACTACAGGCTTTTCAATTTATAGGATCATAAATCCTTGGTAATTATTATATATTACTTACGACTTATGAGAAAAAATACCAATTTACTCAAATTTAAATTTTATTCAAATTTAAGTGGTTTTACTTCTTCCTCACGTTCAGATACAGAATTATACTTTAATGAACATTTTGATGAATTAAGGCATCGAATTTTCTATATTTTAACTTTTTTGTGCGTTTTTACTTTTATTATATTTTATAACGTAAAAATAATAGTTAAAATTTTAGAGGATCCGGTCACAAAAATACAATTTTTTCAATTATCACCTGGAGACTATTTTCTTTCAACATTAATCATATCTTTTTCTCTAGGTATTTTATTTTCTACACCTTTACTATTAAGTCAGTTATTATTGTTTTTCCGACCCGCTTTAAATAAAAATGAACGAAAAAGTATATTTTGGTTATTGTTGAGTTCTCTTTTTTTATTTTTTTTAGGGTTACTATTTTCTTATTTTTTATTGATTCCCGCAGCTATAAATTTCTTTATTTTTTATGGTTCAGAAGTTATTGAACCATTATGGTCATTTAATCAATATTTCACTTTTGTCTCTGCGTTATTTTTTAGTACCGGATTAGTTTTTCAAGTTCCAATTGTTCAGATTATTTTAAGTTTATTTAAAATAGTGGATCCAATAAAGATGTTTAATTATTGGCGGCCAATGATACTCTTTTCTACAATTTTGGGAGCTATATTAACACCATCAGCGGATCCAATAACACAATTATTATTGTCTAGTGCATTATTTTTATTATATTTTATTGGAAGTCTTATTTCTATTAATCTAATAAAAAAGCAAGCTAAAAAATATAGCTTATCTAAATCACTCTAATTATTATTATTATCTTTATATAAAGGAGTACTTTTTATTAAACTTTTATTTTACTGAGTTTGAATATGAAAATTTTGAAAAAAATAATGGAAATTCTTCTGATAAGCTTCATGTTTATCTATATTAGTTTTACGTTTTCTTGTGAAGATTCGCAAGCATATCCTATTTATGCTCAACAAGCATATACAAATCCCCGTGCAGCGAATGGTAGACTAGCTTGTGCAAATTGTCACTTAGCAGAAAAACCTATACAAATAGAATCACCTAAAGCAATTCTTCCTAATAAAGTTTTTGAAGCAGCGGTTAAAATTCCCTATCCTAAGGAAGCAAAGCAAATTTTGGGTAATGGACAATTAAGTGGCTTAAATGTGGGTGCTGTTGTTATTTTACCAGAGGGTTTTAAATTAGCTCCAAGCAATTTAATCTCAAAAGAAATTCAAGAAAAAAATAAAGGGGTTTATATTTCACCTTATAGCTCAAACCAAGATAATATATTAGTCGTTGGTCCAATTTCAGGGGATCTTCATAAAGAAATTAGTTTTCCAATCTTAGCACCCGATCCGGCTACTAATAAAAAAGTTAACTTTTTAAAATATCCAATTTATGTTGGTGCAAATCGTGGTCGTGGCCAAATTTATCCTACAGGTGAAAAAAGTAATAATAATATAGTAACATCTTCTTTTGAAGGAGAAGTAACAGAAATCCAAGCTCTAGATAAAGGGGATACTTCAATCACAATAGTAAATTCGAATGGTCAAGAATTAAAACAAACTATACCAAAAGGCCTATCACCGATCGTTTCGAAAAAAGATAGTATTAAATTAGATCAACCGCTAACTAAAGATCCGAACGTTGGTGGTTTTGGACAAACAGATATAGAAATTGTCTTACAAGATCCGAATCGAGTAATTGGCTTTATTGTTTTTGCTTTTTCTGTTTTATTTACACAGATCGTTTTTGTCATTAAGAAGAAACAATTTGAGAAAGTTCAAGCAGCAGAATTAAAATTTTAAGGTTCATTTTCTCTCTTTTCTAGAGAGAAAATAACTTTAAGGATTACTAACACTATCATTTATTTCATATTGATAGTAAGTTATATTTTCTGTATCTTTGTTTTGAAATTCTTTTTGGTACTCATAAAATCGATCTTTAGATTTTTTCTGTCTGATAGATAATAATGGATGGGCTTTTTGAAATTCATTAGACGATGGTATAGCTAATACCTCTCCACTCATAATATTTCTAGTGTTCCAAAAATACAAGAAGTCCCCAAGTCCCATTGAGACAATTTTTGTGTTCCCTATTATACTAAATAGTACTTGATCAAATTCATTGATATATATTTGCTGATTTCTTCTATTCGAATAATTTTCATAATTCTCATATAATGTAACATTATATTTTATTATTCTATGTTTTATTAACCAACTTTTTATATTTTGTATCCTTTTATTATAACAAATTACCCTTTTTTTTAAATTAAAAGAATCATCAATATAATCCACATTTGTGATAAAAGTAGAGTCATATTTTTTATAAGGTTCTAAGATTTCCTCAATAATAGTTATTAATAAATCTTGAGCCTCTTCTAAATTAGAAAAAATTGGAATAATATTTTTATTTAATAATTCATCCTTGTTATTATGAAATAGATTATCATTGTCTAAAAAGAATAATATTTTTTTTTCTTTTTTCCATAAATTAATTAAATTAAAATCTTTTAATTTTTCTAAAAACGTTTTTTCACCATTATCTACTGAATCCTTAAAATTTATATAATAACATTGAACATTTGTAAAAATGTTGTTATCAAGAAATATATAATTATTTACTTCTGGATCATCGTATATAGGATAGCGAATTATTCTTCCTATATTATTATTATCAATAATGAATTGCTCTTGAAGTTTCAGACTTTCATTTTCTAATAATTCTTTTTCATATAGACCACGTTCCTGAGTGATTTTTAAGTCATCTAAAGACACAATTGGTATACCATCAAAATCAGCATCGCACATAATTGTATGAGTAAGTAAAAAGGGGTGATTACCAGGAATACTTTCATTAAATCGCTTATTTTTAAAGTCGTATTTAGTTTTCATTTGGAAAATACCTACTCGCGATGTTAAAGTTTTTACATAACCTGAATTTGATAAATCATCTAATGTACTAATTGGTATGAGGGAATTAAACTCTTCATCATTAACCTGGGAAGATTTTGCTAAAAGATATATTTTAATATTATTTAATTTCTTATAAACTTTTGTAGAATTTTTTAAATTACAATAATTTTTATATTTTGCATAAATATCGCAAGATTGTGATTTTGTTGTTCTATTAATAATAGATTGCCTGCTGAGGTTAGTATTAGTTTCTTTAAATGTATTTTTAGTGAAAAGATTTGTAAAATTTAAATTACTAGGAAAATTAGACATAACATTTATATTTACCATATTTTATGAATTTATAGTTTATAAAAATATCAATATTTTTATTTATATCTACATAGTAGATATAAATAAATTATATTATCTATAGAGTCGTATAATTTGAGTTTTTTTCATTAAAAAACGGGGAATGTTAATGCATCAGGATAAAATCTGTTAGCTTCAATAATAAATCCAGCAGTAAAGGTCATCCAAACTGCAAGTAAAACAGGAGCGGTTGAAAGATATTTTAAAAAGTTTTCCATAATATTTAAATTTTTTTAAGTTATCGAATAATAAAATTTTCTTATCTAGGAGAAACAGTAATTTCAGAATCTGAAGCTAAAAAACTCCCACTAGCAAATTCTTGCCATGCTGAAATTGGCCAAACGAAGCCTGACGACATTATTTTTATTGCTAATGGTACATCGATAATAATCTCTTTTTCAGTTGGGTTTGAAGTAGTGCTAATATTATTTATATAACTACGGCCGACCCAACCAATCCAACCACTAATATATATGAACATTATTCCTGGAATTATAAATTCAACAGCATGATCCCATCTTCCATCTGTTATAAGATGAGGTAAACCATCTTTTCCACATAATAATTCTGAATTAGAATAACGATTAAATCTCTGTTTAGTTCTATTTATTTGCTGTTCCAAAGCTAGAGCTGGAGGCGAGCCTGTTTCATATTTTTTAATTCGAGATTCGAGTTTCCTAACACTGGATTCTAATCTGTTATTAAATGCTGAGGATTCACTACATTTAGTTAAACCTGCTACATCTGCAAATACAGTCAACGGTAAACTTAGAGTTAAAAAAACAATTAATAATGATTTTTTTAAAGACATATGAACCATTCTATTTTAGATATATATAAACGATATCTTTTTAATGAAAAATAAATTTTTTATATTAGAATATCTTAGAAATTAACTCATAATATATTCTAATATAAAAATAGCAAGGTATACAAATATTATAGTCGATAATTAACTTTTCATTACTTCCTTGTTGCAAAAAAGTATAAAATAAAGTTAAAGACAAATTATCTTCGATCAGTGTATTGCTCTGAACTTATTTTTTGTAGTTTCTGATTACGACGAAGTGGTCGAGTAACTAATTCTAAAATTTCTATGGCATTAGTAAAACCATGTATTTGTGCAAATGTAAATTCAACTGACCATTTTGTATTTATACCTCTTGCTTCTAGTGGGTTCGCATGTGCCATACCAGTTATTACTAAATCAGGTTTGATATCACGAATTCGATCCACTTGATTATAATTATCTGGCTTTTCGATAATAATAGGTAGTGGGACCTTTTTTTCTTTACAAGTTTTTTGCAATAACTCTAATTCAGCTCCTTGATATCGCTTATCCATATATGGAATACCAATTTCAAATATAGTCATTCCTGCTCGGAGTAAAAAACGTGCTAATGATATTTCCAATAAATTATCACCCATAAAGAAAACACTTTTACCTTTAATTAAGCTAATATAATTAGACATTTTATTCCATATTTCATCTTCTCTTTCTTTTAAGCCAATAGGTTGAATTTTTAGAATTGTACATATTTTTTCTAACCATGCTCTAGTCCCATCAGGTCCAATCGGGAACGGTGCACCAATTAACTTACATTTTCTCCTTCTCATTAATGTTGTAGCTGTTCGGCTTAGATATGGATTTACTCCACAAACATAATTTCCTTCATAGATTTGAGGTAATTCCATATAACGTTTCGAAGGTAACCAACCCGAGACATAAATCCTTTGCTTTTTTAGTTCTAAAGTTAGTTGATTAACAACTGGATCAGGTATTGAACCAAATAAAATAAGCGGTAAATGTTCACTATAATCATAATTATTTATTTCTTGTTTTTGTAAATACTCTGAGTGCTTTAAATTTGGCCGTTGTGCTAATGCAGCTAATACTGTATCCTCTCCTTGAGTAAAAGCATAATCAAGGCCATTTGCTCGTGCTACTATAATGGGTAAACTTATTTCAGCTTCTAACTTGGGGGCAATTCCCTCTAAATCCATTTTTATTATTTCTGTTGTGCATGTACCAATCCAAAAGATTACACTGGGGTTTCGATCTTGTTTTATTTGTAGACACAATCTTTTTAATTCTTGATAGTCATTTAATTGTGCTGATATATCCCCTTCTTCTAATTCTGCCATGGCATAACGAGGTTCAGCAAAAATCATAACTCCTAAAGCATTTTGCAAAAAATAACCACATGTTTTTGTACCAATAACTAAAAAAAAACTATCCTCAATTTTTTGATATAACCAGGCTACACAACTAATGGGACAAAATGTATGATAATTCCCAGTTTCACAATTAAAAGTTAGTTTTTCTTTCGAATTCATATTATTATTAACTTGTTTAATATTCATCTAGATTTTATAAGTAAAAAGTTATTTTTTTAATTAAACCGAAAAAACTTCATTTAAATCATTTTCTAAAGTACTATCATCAAATTCAGATAGAGAAGTTTTATCTTGAGTTGGGTTTAAATAAAAATCTGATAATAAACTAAATAATTCTCTATCTGCAGCTTCTTTTGGGACAACTCCTTCAGGATTAGCTATAAGTTGATCTGCAATATTTAAATAATATTCACAAATATAAGACAAGGAATTATCGATCTCAGTCATTTCAAATAAAGTTTTACCTTTTACTCTAGAGACTCTAATATCTTCAATAAGTGGCAACACTTCAAGAACAGGCATTGTAACAACATTAATATACTTATCGATTAGATCCCGTGTAGCTGTTCGATTCCCAATAAGTCCTGCAAGTCTTAATGAGTGGGTTCTAGCTTTTTCTCTTACAGAAGCAGCTATTCGATTAGCAGCAAATAAAGCATCAAAACCATTATCAGTAACGATTAAACAATAATCAGCATAATTTAATGGAGCAGCAAATCCACCGCAAACAACATCACCTAAAACATCAAATAAAATAATGTCATATTCATCAAAGGCATTCAATTCTTTCAAAAGTTTTACAGTTTCACCAACAACATAACCACCACAACCAGCACCTGCCGGGGGACCTCCAGCTTCTACACAATCAACACCTCCATAACCTTGATAAATAACATCTTCTGGCCAAATATCTTCATAATGATAATCTTTCGCTTGTAATGTATCAATTATTGTAGGAATTAGAAATCCTGTTAAAGTAAAAGTACTATCATGCTTAGGATCACAACCAATTTGTAGAACACTTTTTCCTCTTCTGCATAAAGCGACCGAGATATTACAACTTGTGGTAGATTTTCCTATTCCGCCCTTCCCATAAACAGCTAGTTTCATTTTTAACTCCTAATTTTTATACTGTATAGACTAATATAGATAAATAATTAAATATTCATATTAGTTACTCTTAAGAGGTACTAATTTATATAAATGAGATACTTCAACTTCAAAAAAATAATTTTTAAGGTTCTAAATTAGAAAAGTTTAGTATGCTTTATATTATAGTTCAGAGTTAACTTTCCATCTGTAATCTAAAAAGATGAAGATAATTAATTACGGATTATAATATAAAAATAAAGATGATAATTTATATTAAATATATACTAATAACTAAATTGTTTTATTGTTTCGATTTTATAAACAAATGAAGTATACTTTATAGTATACTTTTTATGACTTTAGGAGTTTAGTAATGTTCTCAGAGAATTATTTTAATTTATTGAATAATATTCTTTTTATTTTAGTATTTGTATCAACAGCCCTATATTGGTTTCAGTTAAGTTTTAAATTCGTAACAATTCTTAATCGAATCGCTGAAATAACGTCACGTTTTGCAACTTTAAATATTTTTCTTTTTTTATTAATTCGCTGGATTGAATATGGATATTTTCCTTTAAGTAATTTATATGAATCGCTATTATTTTTATCTTTTATACTTCTATTTTCTTATCAATTGTTAGAGTCAAAAGCCAAAAGTCCAATATTTGGAGGAATTGTTTTACCAATCGTTTTACTAATTAGTGGTTTTGCAGAATTAACTCTACCGCTTGAAATGCAGAAAGCAGGTGCGTTAGTACCTGCTTTACAATCAAATTGGTTAATGATGCATGTGAGTTTAATGATGTTAAGTTATGCTATTTTACTTATTGGATCAGCTTTTTCTATTGTTTATCTCGTAACTTTTATAGTATTTAAATATACTATAAGGCCATTCGAGAAAAGATACTTCGATTATCAAGAATCTATGAGGGGATTAGTAAACCTTGCGAAAGGAGTAGCTTTAACTAGGGAAGATTATAAAATACGATCATCTATACAATCTTCATATGCATGCCCTGAAATTATAAGTTTAAACAATATATTTCTAGAACAAGAAGCTTTTGCTGAATCTGCTCGAACTAATTTTTTATCTCAACTCGATAAATGGAGTTCACGGACAATAAGTTTAGGCTTTCCTTTTTTAACAATTGGTATTATAGCGGGGGCCGTATGGGCTAATGAAGCTTGGGGTGCTTATTGGAGTTGGGATCCGAAGGAAACTTGGGCGTTAATTACTTGGTTAATTTTTGCTGCCTATTTACATTTAAGATTAATAGTAGGTGTAACTGGAAAGGGTCCAGCTTTTTTAGCTAGCATTGCGTTTTTTGTCGTTTGGATTTGCTATCTTGGTGTTAATTTTTTAGGGCAAGGTCTACATAGCTATGGATGGTTTGTCAATAATTAGAATTTTAGAGAGAAAAAACCTTTTATCTTTTGAAGATAATTTTGGGGCTCTTATAATTTTTTAGCTTATTATTATTGAGGAAGCTCTTTATCTTTTTTGATGCAATATTCATTTTTCAGTTTAAAAGTTCTAAAATATTATTGAAGTTACTATATTAATATTGTCTAGATATAGTTAAAAGTTTACGAACGGAGAGACTTGAACTCTCACAAGAAACCTTACTAGAACCTAAATCTAGCGCGTCTGCCAATTCCGCCACGTTCGTAAAGAAAATGAATACTTATAAAACTTACTATACACCATCGATAAATTATAGGATTAGCTTAATGTATAGTAAATTATCTACTTCTTTAATAGTCAGATTGGTTTGTTTTTTCCTTATTTTTTTTCTACTTCTTTTTTATTAAAGATAAATTTCGATTCTTCGTTTAGAATAGATTTAGCTAACGACAAAGCCCGATTAGCCATTTTACGACCTTTTCCTTTCCATACTGCTAGTTTAATTTTACCTTTCGATTTTGATCGTCTTTTTTTAGGGACTGCCATGGAACTTTTTTTTCTTCTATTACTTTTTGATAATTTACTTATATTAATTATAAGCAAAAATTATGAAGATTAGTCATATTCATACTTTTTGCTCTTTAAATAATTTGACTTTTTAATTTGCTTTAGCGTGAAGCTATTTTATTAAACTGTTGTAAAGCTAACCTACCGATATTATATAATGCCCAAGATGCTGCAGCTAATACGGGTAAAAAAACAAAGATAAGACGTAAATCCATACTGCTCTAGGTATAATTAATTAAAAATATAATAATTTCACTCTAAATATATCTTTCATATAAAATAGATTATAGATGATAATGATTTTTTCTCTAATATAATTCTATTTGTATTGGTTTAGTCTTCTTCTAGATTAAAATTTAACTATAAATATTAGCTATTTGTTTCTAATTAAATTTATAAAACTTCAAAATATAGTAGAAGATTAATTTCACATTGTCAAATTCATAAAAATAAATTTTTTAATTTTAGATTAATTATTTAGTTCTAACGACATAAATAAAGGATAAAAAATTTTATTAAATTTATATATCAAAGAGAAGAATGTAAAATAAAACAAGATGAAAGATTTTTTATTTAATATGGAGCAATTAAATGTTTTACGAGCAATAAAAAATGAAAAGAGTATAAAAGATGCTGCAAAAAAATTGTACCTATCACAACCAGCTTTAAGTTTAAAGATCCAAAGTTTGGAGTCTAAAATTGCTTCTCCAATCTTAGAAAGAAATAAAAAACAAATATATTTTACTATTATTGGTCATTTATTAGTAAAGTATTCAAATAAAATATTACAATTGTATCATGAAGCAAATCACTCTATTAAGCATATTAAAGTATTAAGAAAAATTAGTTTAATTATTGGGTCAAATGAATCTATAGGGATATACTTATTACCAAAAATTATTAAGTTATTTTGTAAAGCTTACTCATATGCGTGTTTAACTTTAGAAATTGAAGCAACTCATTCAATTTCTTGGGATGTATTTCATGGGAAAGTGGATATAGGAATTGTAGTCGAAGAAGAAATACCTTATGAAGTAATGAATTATATTTATATTATACCTTATCTTGATGAGGAAATAGTATTGATCCTTCCAAAAACCTATCAATTAAAAACTCCTAGTGTTATAACTCTGGAAGAGCTTTATAAATTAGATTTTATTGGTTTAAATCGAGACTTGATGGAAAGAAATATTTTAAATAAAATTTTGCAAAAATATAATATTAAAGTTGAAAATTTAAAAACAAAATTCGAACTTAATTCTACTGAAGCTATTATAAGAGGTGTACAAGCAGGTTTAGGTGTTTCATTTGTATCTATTCTATCAGTAAAAGATGAATTATTGTCTAAACGCATTAATTCAGCAATGGTTAATAATCGACGTATTAATAAACGTATTTCTATAATTTTGAATAAGAAAAGTTATCATTCTCCTTTATTTAAAAACTTTTATACTTTTTGTTGTTTTTTAAGAAAAAACAAATTTTGAAAGTAAATTATTAATTTGTATTAATATTTGTAAAATATTAATACAAATATTTGTAAAACATTAATACAAATTAATAGTTTAAGTTAAGGAGTATTAAATATGCGAAACTAACTCCTCCAAATGATCCAATAAAAAATCCTGAAGTAAATTGTTTCCAATTTTTACTTGTTAATAATTCAATGGTATTTGTTGAATTAGAATCATCAAATGTAACTTTTCCATACATTGCGAGACAAACTGTTAATATAGTAATTAATCCTACAGACGATAAAAATCCTATTAAAGGTGCTAATTCAGAGTTTCTCAATGGTCCTAATTTTTCAAATGGTCCTAATAATAAATACCCATGTGCCATACCAATTTCTAAACCTCGTAAAAGTGGCGATAACCCTTTTCTATAAGCAGGTAAACTAGTTAGGTAGGCTTTTGTTGCTGCTGATGAAGTTACGGGCGTTGATAAATGTCCAACAGAAGGATCATCATTATAAGGTTTAATAAAACTTGTCATAATTAATTTGTTAAGAAGTTATTATGTAATAATAGTTGGATATTTTTAAAAGAAAATAATTAAAGATTGAAATAGAATATGTATTGTTGAAAAGAATTAAATTTAGTGTATTTTTACTTTAGATATATAATAGTATATATTATATTGTTTTCATAGTTTTTAATAAGTGTAAAAATGAATATTTTAATTGACTATATTTTATTATTAAGTATTGCATTTGTATTAGCCTCTGGTTTATTTTTGGGTTTAAAAGGAATTAAGTTAATTTAGTTTAAGTTTAGCTTTTAGTTTTAATAATTTTTTTTTAAGTTAAATTTATAATTTTAGTCTAGAGTTTTAATACTTTTAATAATGTACGGTAATGAAACATGAGTAGTAAAGATATAGAGAGTTTATTAAAACGTGATATCGTTGTAGGGTCAAGACGTGTTAGTAATTATTTTTGGACAATTATTTTACTTTTAGGCGGATTAGGCTTTTTACTTGCAGGGATTTCGAGTTATTTTCAAAAAAACTTAATAAGTTTTATTAATTCCGAACAATTATCTTTTTTACCGCAAGGTGTAGTTATGACTTTTTATGGAGTTATTGCTATAAGTTTAAGTTTTTATATAGCTCTTACCATTTTTTGGGATGTGGGAAGTGGATATAATGAATTTGATAAAGAAAATGAGTTAGTCCGTATAGTACGACGAGGTTTTCCAGGTAAAAATCGCAAAATACTATTGGTTTATCAATTTAGAAATCTTAAAAGTATTAAATTAAATATTCAAGAGGGTCTTAATCCTAAACGCATAATTTATTTATGCACTAAGGATCAACGTGAAATTCCATTAACATCAGTAGAGCAACCAAGATCTTTAGAAATTTTAGAAAATGATGCGTCAGAACTTGCAAGATTTTTGAATATTAATTTAGAAGGAATTTAATTTTTTCTAAAAATTAAAATTGACTAATTAGTATCTAATTCTAAATTAATATTTGGTTATTATTACTTTAGAATTAATAAGTATAATATATATATATAGTGTTATATTAATCTATACATGCGGGCATAGTTTAGTGGTAAAACCATAGCCTTCCAAGCTATTGATGCGAGTTCGATTCTCGCTGCTCGCTAATTAAGACTATTAAAAGAATTAATTTCTTACGAGTCATCTACTAAAGAATCTTTAATTTGTAAAGCAAAGAGGAATGAGAAATAATTAAATTATATTTTAGATAATTGTAATCAGTATAATATATTTTTATTTAAATGGAGATAATATAAAATGTCTGGTGGTTCAACAGGAGAACGTCCTTTTTCTGATATTATAACAAGTGTACGTTATTGGATTATTCATAGTATTACAATCCCTTCTTTATTTATTTCCGGTTGGTTGTTTGTAAGTACAGGTTTAGCTTATGATGTTTTTGGAACTCCAAGACCTAATGAATATTTTACACAAGATAGACAACAAGTACCATTAGTAAATGATAGATTTAATGTTACGCAAGAAATTGAAGATTTTACAAGAGGATTATAGATTATAACTAATCCATTAAATTCAGAAAAAATAAATGTAATTTAGGAGAAAAACGTGACTAGAAATACGAATCAACCAGTAGCTTATCCTATTTTTACTTTTCGTTGGTTAGCTATTCATGGTTTAGCTGTGCCAACAATATTTTTTTTAGGTGCTATAACATCAATGCAATTTATTCAACGATAGGAGTATATTTTATGACGGGTCCAAATCCTAATAAACAAGAAGTCGAAATCAGTCGTACCTCATTATATTGGGGTTTATTATTATTTTTTATATTGGCAGTACTTTTTTCTAGTTACTTCTTTAATTAGAAATCTTTTATAAGTTTTATCAGATTAAGAATTAAGAAAGGATATAGGAGTTAAAAATATTATGGCAGGAACAGGAAGAATACCACTTTGGTTAGTGGCATTAGTTGGTGGGTTAGGAGTTATTGTTGTTGTTGGTACTTTTATTTTTGGTTCCTATTCTGGATTAGGATCTTCACTTTAGTATTTACATTGAAAAAGACACGATTGAATAGTTTTCTAGATCAAGGATATTGAATAAATTCAATATCCTTGATCTAGAAAACTATTCAATCGTGTCTTTTACAGTGTACATAAAAAAAACTCGCTTAGCAACCGCAGGAAAAACTAAACCTACTAAAGGTACTAGAATTGAAGGTAGATAGTTAATTAACATAATTAGTAATTTACTTTTTTAAGAAATTTTGCAGTAAAAATTGTAATAACAAATAAACTTTCGATGAGATCTTAATTTTTTTTATGACTTTAAAAAAAAGTGAAAGCTTTTATGATTGTATAAAAGCAATGCAACAGTTTGCAGAGACATATGCCAAACAAACTAATACATTTTTTTCTCTCGATCCATCAATAACTTCTATAATTATTACCGGGTTAGCTACTTATAAAGATCGTCATAAAGTTCCATTATGTCCTTGTAGGAATTATCATAATGAAGAAGCTGAAATCGAACTAAATTATTGGATTTGTCCTTG